GAAAATAATTTAAGGAGAGGTGTCCGAGTGGTTTATGGTCCTGGTTTTGAAAACCAGCGTAACGTGAGTTACCGTGGGTTCGAATCCCACCTTCTCCGTATTATCTGTTGTATTGACATAAATATAACTTATTTGTATTCTTTTAATAAAAAAGCTTCTGTGGTGGAATGGTAGACACTTGTGACTTAAAATCACATGCGAATTCTCGCTTACCGGTTCAAGTCCGGTCAGAAGTATGACTCTATAGAAAGCTTTAATAATAAAACAATAGTATTGCTCTTTTTTTTACTATACATTGACTAGACGAATAAATAGTGAAACTAAAACAGAAAATCTTTTTTTTAAAAAACAAAAAAAATGGATACTTCATTTTCTTAAAGAAAACTTAACTATTCAAACCTCAGTTTTATTTAGTATTATTCTTTTAGGGAATTTACAAGCTAGTTATGTAAGATATCCATTTTTGTTACATTTCACACCTACTATAGGTTGGCAAGATTTTTTCTCCCGAAAGAATTTATTTATCAAATCCCAAAAGCAAGAATATAATATTTTTGATAAATATTTATTTATTACAGTTTCTTACCCAGAAGGTAATAAAGTATTTAAAGTTAATTTACCTCCTTCAACTAGCCAACAAGAACTTCTTGAAATAATAAAAAAAACGATATTAAAAAATACGCGAAGCCGTAAAATAAATAATTCTAAACTTTCTTCTTTAGAGAAAAAGAATATCCTTGAAACAAGACTTCGTGACACAATATATTTAAAAAAATTACCAAATATATTAAATAAATATGAAAGACTTTCAGAACCAATTCTGGATTTTTTACAAGAAGAACAAAAAAACTATTTTCAAAAATTAAATAATTACCCCAGTCCGCTAGGGTCTGTTTTCTTTTGTAACGATCCGAAATATGCTTTTGATGGATTTCCATTTCAACTAACGAATCTGCTATATTTTTACATTGCAATTTTTCCGCCTTGCATGTTTCTTAATATTCTAATAGAAACTGAAAAGTATAAAAAAAGTTCCCGTTTAACTAAAGCTATAATAAAAAAATCACACCAAAATAAAAAGAGATTAAAAGATTTAGCTGGAATAGAAAAAATTCAACCTGATTTAAAAGAATTAATTTATTTATTACGTTCTTCTAAAAAGACCTCTCAGTTTACAAATAGACTTCAATCAAAAGGTTTTCTTTTTGTTGGTCCACCCGGTACGGGTAAAACTTTATTAGCTCAAGCAATTGCAGGTACAGCTGGAGTTACTTTATATGCTACTGTAGCAAGTGAATTTATTGATGGCCAAAAAGGTATTGGATGTTGTCGATTAAGAGATCTTTTTGAAAAAGCTAAAAAGGATTCTCCATCAATTATTTTTATTGATGAAATTGATACCTTGGCAAAAGCTCGTGAAGGTAGAATAAATTCTTTAAATCAACAAACAACAGATGAAGAAAAAATTCAAATATTTACTGAATTTCTTGTTCAAATGGATGGTTTTTCTAAACAAGAAAATATAATTATAATCGGGGCTACTAATTTTTGTGAAAATTTAGACCCAGCTTTTTTAAGACCTGGACGATTCGATCGTTTATTTCAATTAGAAAGCCCTAATCAAAAAACACGTGTTTCTATACTTAGATTACATGTAAATAAACATAATAAAAAAAGAGGTGAAAACATAATTAAATGGGCTCAATTTGCACAATTAACAGCAGGTTTTACAGGTGCTGATTTATCAGCAATGGTTAATGAATCTCTTCTTTATGCCATTCGTACAAAGAATAGGTCTATTCATGATACTCAGACTTTAGAACATGGTTTTAAAAGAATTGCAACTTATTCTGGACCAAAAAATGAAATAGGTCAAACAGAAGTTTTTTCAAAAATACAGGATGCTTATTATAAAGCTAGCAAACAGCTTTTTGCTACTTATTTTAAAAAATCTTTTCAAAAACATTTCCTACCTCCTATTTTCTTTTTCCATTTAGAAAATCGACCAAAAAATCAACGTTATCTTCGTTTAGAAAATGAAGAACAAAAGATGCAATTTGATTATCTACCTAAAAAATATTTAGAAATTCAACTAATTGAATATTTAATTGGAATAGCTACAGAATCTTTTATATTAAATAAAATTTCTTCGGAATTTTGGCTTAGTCAACAAGGTGAAAAAGATATGCAAAAAGCTACTAATTTAATACATAAAATGGTTAGCGATTATGCTATGGAAATAGATCATTTCTTTTTCGAAAAATCCTATAATACAGTGTTTGAAAAAGATTGGGGTGAATTTTGGAGTTTATTTCAAAAAGAATGGAATAATTATTTGCAGGATAAAAAAGACCGAGGAATAAAAATGGACTGGCGATTTTTTGAGTCATGGGCCTGGTTAGAGACAAACCAAATTTATACACAAAGAAATAGTTTTCTATGGAATGAGTCAATTTTAGATAAAAACAAAGAAAGTTTATTACCCGATCTATACTATCAACCTCAACAGAATAGAATAATAGGATTAGATGAATTATTAAAGAATTATTTAATGAAAAGTTATTGTAGAGCTGTTTGTTTAGTGAAAAAAGAAATGGATTATTTAGATTTAATAGCTCATCAAAATTTATTAAAGGGAATAAATTGTATTCTTAAAGATAGATTCTTATTTTGAAATAAGAATCTATCTTTTTGTAAATTAAATAACAAATGAATTTAAAACACCAACAAGGAAAACAAGAAAAATCCATAAAGCTGCACCTGTAAAAACAAGTCCTTTTGTACTAGACCAACCATCTGGTGAAGCAAAAACAACAGGTACTGCAATAACCATTAAAAAAGAAACAGCAATTAAAGCAAAAAGTGCAAGTTGAAAAAGTAAAATCATAATGAAATATATTTACAAAAATAGATGTAAAATTTTAGAATGCTTGATCAGAATAATAAACTGATACCATATGTATATTATACCACATTAAATATAAGGGCGAACGACGGGATTTGAACCCGCGAATGATGGAGTCACAATCCATTGCCTTACCACTTGGCTACGCCCGCCTAAATAATTATTTAGATAATAACAATTTTTGCTGTTCTTTACAAGAAAAGATGATTTGCTCTTCTTCCACCCTTTGTGTATATTGGAAAAAAGAAAGGCTTAGTAGCTCAGTGGTAGAGCAAGAGATTCATATCCTCTCGGTCGCAGGTTCAAATCCCGCCTAAGCCATTATTATTTTTATCATTTATGTAACCAATCAAATTGATTACATAAATAAAAAGTCTATTAATCTTTTTGCCCTTTTTTAATAGCTTCCGTTAATTCACCAAGTACTAATTCTACTGAACGTATAGAATCATCATTAGCCGGAATAAAGAAATCTGCAAGATCAGGATCACAGTTTGTATCTAAAATAGTAATAGTTCTGATTCCTAATTTATTACATTCTTTAACCGCATTTGTTTCACGAGGTTGTCCAACAAGAATAACAATATCAGGTAAATTTGGCATTGTTTTTACACCACCAAAGTATTTTTCTAACTTTTCGCGTCGTTTTTTAAGTAATGCAAGTTCTTTTTTGGGTAAACTATTAAGAACACCAGTTTCTTCAAGTTTTTCAATTTTTCTCAATTTTTCTATACAAGTTTTCATTGTAGCCCAATTTGTAAGCATACCACCAAGCCAACGCTGATTAACATAATGAGAATTAGAATTTATGGCAGCTGTCTGAATTACAGGAGCCGCTTGTCTTTTGGTACCAACAAAAAGAATAGTTTTTCCTTTTTTTTTCTCTTGAGTTAAAAATTCAGAAATTTTTTCAATACAACTAAGTGTTTGAACAATATCAATAATATGAATTCCGTTACGTTCGCCATAAATAAAAGGTTCCATTTTAGGGTTCCAACGACGAACCTGATGACCAAAATGTACACCTGCATCTAACATTTGTTCTAAAGTAATCATAAAAAAAGAAAAAATAAATACTACATCAAAATAATCTACTTGATTTTTAGTCCAAAAAATTGTTAAATAATAATAAGCCCATAGTCATAGATATAATTTCCCCAAAACTTGTCAGACCTGAAAAGGAGCAGCAATAAGGCTATTTAATTATAGCTAAGACTTATGGGCTTGTAAAAAAAGGCGGCACCCAGATTCGAACTGGGGGTAAAGGATTTGCAATCCTCTGCCTTACCACTTGGCCATGCCGCCGGTGTTTTATATATTATACAATTTGTTTGCTTTTTTACAAGTCTATGAAAAAAATGACTAAAGATTTTAAATTACCGGATTTAGTAGGTATTCAAAGAGAAAGTTTTTTTTCTTTTTTAGAAAAAGGATTTCAAGAAGAAATTCAAAGAATTTCTCCTATTTGTTGTGAAAATGAAACGGAAAAAACAAAGATTTATTTTTATGCGAATGAAGTGGAATGGAGACATCCTATTCTTTTACCTCAAGAAGCAATTTTTAAAAGCTTAACTTATTCAACTGCGGTTTATGTTCCTTTACAAATTTTTTCTTTTCCTCACGAAGAAGGTATACCCAGAAAATCAAAACGACAAAAAGTATTTTTAGGAGAGATTCCGTTAATGACTGGTAAAGGTACTTTTATTATCAATGGATCTTCTAGAGTTATTGTTAATCAAATTGTACGAAGTGCTGGAATCTATTATAAACCTCAATTAGATAAAGATAATAATAAAACTTATTTAGGTAGTATTCTTTCTAATCGGGGTTCCTGGCTGCGCATTGAAACAGACAAAAATGCTTTAGTTTGGGTTAAAATAGATAAAATTCGTAAAATTCCTATCTTCGTATTTCTTTATGCTTTAGGATTAACACAAAAACAAATAAATGAGTCTTTACGCCATTCTACTTTTTTAAATAAATCCTTATGGAAACAAGCAGAAATGGAAGAAGAAGAACCTCCTATAGATCAAAAATCTGCTTTATTAAAACTTCATTTTAAACTAAGACCTGATAGGCCAGGAACATTAAGGTCAGCTAGTGATTTATTAGAATCTAGGTTTATGAATCCCAATCGTTATGATTTAGGAAGACTAGGACGAATAAGGCTAAATAAAAAATTAAGGATTTTAGGAAATCCCACTGCAACGGTTTTACGACCTGAAGATATCTTAGCAGCTGTTGATTATTTAGTTAACCTTGAATTTGGTATGGGTAAAGTAGATGACATTGATGATTTAAAAAATCGTCGTATTCGAACATCAGGAGAATTGATACAAAACCAAATTCGTATTGGTTTTTCAAGATTAGAAAAAATGATTCGTGAAAAAATGACGGAAATTGAACCAATTAATGGATTAACAATTGCAGAATCCTTTTTACCAACTCGTTTTATTCATCCAAAGCCAATGGTTGGTTCTTTACGAGAATTTTTTGGATCGAGCCAATTGTCACAATATATGGATCAAACCAATCCGTTAGCAGAAATTACACATAAACGAAGATTAAGTTCTTTAGGTCCTGGAGGTTTAAGTAAAGATAGAGCTGGAATGGCAGTACGAGAAATTCATCCTAGTCATTATGGGCGGATTTGCCCTATTGAAACACCTGAAGGAGGGAATGCTGGTTTAGTAAGTTCGTTAACTACGTATGCAAAAATAAATTCTTCTGGTTTTTTAGAATGCCCTTTCTATAAAGTAAATAACGGCGAAGTAAAAAAGAAAGAAGGACCTTATTTTTTATCTGCTGAACAAGAAGAAAACACTTTTGTTTCGCCTGGTGACCTTTTTATTTCTAAAGAAAATAAATTATGTCAGGAAAAAATACCAACACGATATAAAAAAGAATTTGGTACATCGTCTCCTAAACAAGTCCAATTTATTGGAATTTCTCCCATTCAGATGATTTCAGTAGCAACTTCGTTAATTCCTTTTTTAGAACATGATGATGCTAACCGTGTACTTATGGGATCTAATATGCAACGTCAAGCAGTTCCTATTTTATCGCCTGAACGACCATTAGTAGGAACAGGTTTAGAAGGACAAGTAGCAAGAGATTCTGGTACAGTTCTTTTATCAAAAAAATCTGGTTTAGTTATTAGTACGAATTCTGAAGAAATTCATGTTTCATATTCCAAAGATTCAAGATCAAATTATATAATTCACCCCCTTCAAAGATATCAAAGATCAAACCAAGCTACTTGTATTAGTCAAAGACCTAGTGTTTGTGTAGGTGATTGGGTTCAAGAAGGTGATTTACTTGCAGATGGTGCTGCTACTTCAAAAGGAGAACTAGCTTTAGGAAAAAATGTTTTAGTAGCTTATATGCCATGGGAGGGCTATAATTTTGAAGATGCTATTTTAATAAGTGAAAGACTTGTTTATGAAAATATTTATACATCTATTCACATTGAACGGTATGAGGTAGAAGCTCGACAAACGAAAATAGGAATAGAAATTTTTACTCGTAATCTTCCACATGTTGAAAACGAACTTACTGATCATTTAGATGAAAACGGTCTTGTTTTACCTGGCTCTTGGGTAGAAGGGGGAGATATTTTAGTAGGAAAAATTACACCGAAAGGAGAATTTGACCAAACCCCAGAAAAAAGACTTTTACGAGCTATTTTTCAACAAAAAGAACCTGATGTACAAGACAGCTCTTTAAGAGTTCCTAATGGTGTAAAAGGTCGAGTCATTTATGTAAGACCAAAGAAAAACACAGTACGTATTTTTTTAGCGGAAAAAAGAAAAATCCAGGTTGGTGATAAAATTGCAGGACGACATGGAAATAAAGGTATTGTATCTAATATTTTACCTATTCAAGATATGCCTTTTTTACAAGACGGTACACCTGTAGATATGGTTTTAAATCCTTTAGGAGTACCTTCTCGTATGAATGTAGGACAGGTATTTGAATGTCTTTTAGGTTTAGCTGGAAAATATTTAAATCAATCTATGAAAGTGATTCCATTTGATGAAATGTATGGAAAAGAAACTTCGCGTGGCTTAGTCTATAGGAAACTTTATGAAGCTCGAAGAAAAACAAAAAAAAAATGGTTATTTGAACCAGCATTTGCAGGAAAAACACGACTTTTTGATGGTAGAACTGGTGAAGTTTTTGATCAACCAGTATTAACAGGGTATCCATATATGTTAAAACTAGTTCATTTAGTAGATGATAAGATTCATGCGCGTTCTACTGGTCCCTATTCTTTAGTAACTCAGCAACCTTTAGGTGGCCGAGCAAAACATGGTGGCCAACGTTTAGGAGAAATGGAAGTTTGGGCTTTAGAAGGTTATGGAGCAGCTTATTTACTCCAGGAATTACTAACTGTAAAATCAGACGATATGCAAGGACGTAATGATATTTTGCACGCTATTATTAAAGGAGGTACCCATCTTCCTCAACCGGGTTGTCCAGAATCTTTCAAAGTGCTTATTAGTGAACTTAGATCTCTTTGTTTAGATATTAGAATTTATTAACTTTAAAAATTATGAGGGATATTAGAAAAAATGGTATTGCCCTACGAATTCAATTAGCTTCGCCTGAAGCTATTCGTGGTTGGGCAGAACGTGCTTTACCTGACGGTACACTTGTTGGCGAAGTAACAAAATCGGAAACGATTAACTATAGGACATTTAAACCAGAACCTGATGGTCTCTTTTGTGAAAAAATTTTTGGTCCTATCAAAGACTGGGAATGCTACTGCGGACGTTGTAAACGGACGAGAACTATAAAAAATGAAACAACAAAATCAATGTTTTATTGTTCCAATTGTCACGTAGAAATTACGGAATCTAACACAAGACGATATAGAATGGGATATATAAGTCTTGCAGCACCTGTTGTACATATCTGGTATTTAAAAAGTATTCCTAGCCATCTTTCTGTTCTTCTAGATTTAAATATTGGTGATGTTGAAAGTGTTATTTATTTTACAAACTATTTTGCAGATAAATCTGAAGATTATATTACAATAAGTCGTTATCCATGGAACCCTTTTCGGTGGGTAGCAAGCCAAGATTATCATCTTGAAAAATGGTCCCCTCCTTTCGATTTAGAAGGGAATCCATTAACGACCAGATCAAGAGATAGTTTTCTTAATGGACCTACAGATAATTTTGGGGCCCAAGCTATTGAAAAAACTTTAAGTGAAAAGAATATTGAACAAATGGTTGAAATTCTTTTAGCACAATATAATAAATTACCAAAAAATGTAATTGATTATGATTCGAAAATGGCTGCCAAAATTTTACGTAAAAAGAAAACAATCGCTCGTCGTATTAGATTTTTAAGTTTTTTTTGTGATTCTGGAATTGAACCTAAATGGATGATCTTGCACTATTTACCAGTTCTACCCCCTGATTTAAGACCTATGGTTCAATTAAATGGTGGTCGATTTGCTACCTCGGATTTAAATGATCTTTATAGACGTATTATTAATCGTAATAATAGATTAAAAAAATTTTTAACTATTATGGCTCCTGATTTAGTGATCAAAAATGAAAAACGTCTTTTACAAGAAGCTGTAGATTCATTAATTGATAATGGACGTAGAGGAAAAGCTATTTTAGGTACAAATAATAGACCTTTAAAATCTCTCTCAGACATTATTGAAGGGAAACAAGGAAGATTTAGACAGAATCTTTTAGGAAAACGTGTAGATTATTCAGGAAGATCTGTAATTGTAGTAGGTCCTAAATTACAAGTCCATCAATGTGGATTACCTAAAGAAATGGCAGTTGAACTTTTTCAACCTTTTCTAATCCGAAAATTAATGGATTATAGATTTGCACAAACCATCCGAGGAGCAAAAGCAAAAATAAGAGCAGGAGGTCCTATTTTAGATGAAGTATTAAAATTAGTGATGGAAAGTCACCCTATTCTACTTAATCGAGCTCCAACCCTACATCGTCTAGGAATTCAAGCTTTTGAACCTATTTTAATTAGTGGAAGAGCTATACAACTTCATCCATTAGTTTGCCCAGCTTTTAATGCAGATTTTGATGGCGATCAAATGGCTGTACATGTTCCTTTATCAGTTGAAGCACAAACAGAAGCAAGATTATTAATGCTCGCTTCTAACAATTGGCTTTCTCCCGCAACTGGACAGCCAATTCTTCTTCCAAGTCAAGATATGGTTCTTGGTTGTTATTATTTAACAGTAGAAAATAACTCTCCTCTTATTAGACAAAAGAAAAAATTATATTTTTACCATTTAGAAGAAGCTTCTATTGCTTATCAGCGACAAGATGTAGATATACATACTCCTGTATGGTTTTCTTGTGATAAAAAAAATATAGAAAGTAATAAAGGTGCAGAAGAACCAATCGAAATACGTTTTGATAAAATTCGAAATAAGACCACTATTTATAAAAGAGCTCAAATACAAGAAAGGAAATCCAATTCACTTTTCTCAAGGAATCAATACTTTTTACTTACTACAGTAGGAAGAATGATTTTTAGTCATTTAGTTGCAAATAAAGTTCCTTATTAAATGGAGAAAAAATGGAAACGAAAGATTTAGCTATATATAATTCAAATTTCTTTCAAAAAGAAATTCCTTTCTTCTTTAATCGTGAAATGGATAAAGGAGAATTAAAACGTTTTATTGCATGGCACCTTAAAAATCGTGGTAAAATAAAAACCTTAAAAATGATTGATCAATTAAAAACATTAGGCTTTTATCACGCTACAAAAGCAGGTTTATCTTTAGGTTTAGAAGATTTAAAAATACCGCCAGCTAAAAAGATTTTAATTGGTAATGCAGAAATCGAAATGAAAGAAACAGATGAAAAGTTTTTTAAAGGGGAAGTAACAGCAGTAGAAAGATCACAAAAAATTCTAGACGTATGGAATGCTGCTAGTGAACTATTAAAAGATGAAGTGGTCGAGTATTTTCGCCAAACGGATTTATTGAATCCCGTTTATATGATGGCCTTTTCAGGAGCTAGAGGAAACCTCTCTCAAGTAAGACAATTAGTAGGTATGAGGGGATTAATGGCAGATCCTCAAGGAGAAATTATTGATTTACCCATAAAAAGTAATTTTAGAGAAGGTTTAACCGTAACAGAATATATTATTTCTTGTTATGGGGCTAGAAAAGGATTAGTTGATACTGCATTAAAAACAGCAAATTCTGGTTATTTAACAAGACGTCTGGTTGATGTTGCTCAATCTGTCATTATTAAAGAAATTGATTGTACAACCAGGCATGGTATAACTATATCCCCTTTAGTCAAAGAAAGAAAAGTACTTTTACCTTTAAAAAGAAGATTAGTTGGAAGAGTTCTTGCTAATTCGATAAGAACAAAAAATAAATGGATTGGATTACGAAATGAAGATATCTCTGAACAATTAGCTATTCAATTAGATCAAGAAAAAAAGAAAGTTTTGGTGAGATCTCCTTTAACATGCCAAACAGTTCGTCATATTTGTAAACTTTGTTATGGTTGGAGTCTTGCACAAGGTTCTATGGTTGATTTAGGAGAAGCTATTGGAATTATTGCTGCACAATCTATTGGAGAGCCTGGTACACAGTTAACTATGCGTACTTTTCATACGGGTGGAGTTTTTTCTACTGGAGTAGCAGATAGAATTTATGCACCACATAATGGAAGACTTGAATATTGGCCTAAGACAGTATCACAAACGACTCGGACTGTCTTTGGACAGAGCGCTATTTTTTTTGAGGAAGAACTTGATCTTTTTATAATAAAACCTATAAGATTTTGGTCATTTGAAAAAAAACCCCTAGTTGCATGGTTTAATGCTTGGTTGATAGAGGGTTATTATTTTTTTTCTATTTCTTTTTTAGTTACCATTCTTTTTGTTCCTTTTCTATTTGTTGCTATTTATCAAGATTATGAGCAAGAAAATGATAATCAAACAAAAATATCTATTCCTCCTTATACATTAATTTATCCTAATTCAGGAACAACAGTAGAGTGGAAACAAGTAATTGCTGAAACTTCTGATTTAAAAACTATTCTTATAGGTCCAAAAAATCAAGGGGTTAGGACATATAAAGAAGTCTGTTCTTTTATTTCTGGACAAGTCTCTTTTGAAAAGGTAACAGCTGTAACTCTTTTTCCAAAAACAGAAGTTATAAAAAAAAGAGATAAAAAAATATCTTTAAAACCTCAAATTCATTTTTATGAAAGATCAGACTTATCTGGAAAAAATCCTTTTTTTATAAAACGAAATCTTGATTTCAAAATGAAAGTTGTTTTTTCTAAAGGAGACGCTTTTATTTCTATTTTACAAGGTAAAGTAATACCCTTTTCTTCCTTCAATTTACCTTTATCACAAAAAGGTGATTTTTTAGTAAAACATCAAGAAGAAATATTACCTAAAGAAAGAATCTACTCTTTTTCATTAATACCTACGTCTAAAGGTTTTCTTGTTCCTAATAAATATTTTAAATTTTGTTGGATTTCGCCTAATTTACAGTCGAAACAAAATACTGAGTTTAACATTTATTTTAAACCTTGGAAACAAATAGAAAAGTCTAAAGAAAAACATGATTTATTTACAACTTCTAAATTAGATGCTTTGAAAAAATCTATAAATTTTCATTTTAGGTTAAAAGCAATTAAAAAAGTAAGAAAAAAATATAATTCCTATTGTTTTCCAGAATATTCTCTTTATCCTACTACTGAAAATTGGTTTTATATTCCAAACATCTTACATCTACCTAAGAGTAAAAAACAATTAAAAAAAATATTTCAAAAAAATATTTTTCCTTTAAAACCTTTTGAACTAATTATAGATGGGATTCAATTTAATGATTCTATCTTTCTAGAATGGAATTTAATTATTTCACCTCAAACGTCAAAGTCATATTTTTGTATTCACTTCCAAAAACAAACACCCTTAAGCTTTTTTAATTGCGAACAATTAGATGAAAAAGATAGTATTCATTCTCAATACACAATTTTGAGTAATACACCTTTTACTCGATCTAATAAAATAGAAACTAAGGATTGGAATAGTAATGAATTGGAAAAAAAACAAGAATTAGAAATCAAATTAAAGAATCAAGAAGAAAAGAAGTATTGTTTATTTCCGAATGAAGATTATATTAAATATAATTTAAAAGAAAAGAAATCTCTAGTTAAATTTTCTAATTTTTTATTGAAAGGTGATCAATTAGCAAAAAATATTCAATCCAGTGAATGTGGGGTTGTTTCTCAAATAACTAAAAATCATATTCTTTTAAGAAAAGGTACTCCGTTTCGTGCTTCTGATAAAAGTAAAATTTCTGTTTCCCATAATAGTCTAGTTTATGAGGGGGGGGCTTTATTTAATCTCTTATATAAAAAAGCAAAATCAGAAGATATTGTTCAAGGTCTTCCAAAAATTGAAGAACTTTTTGAGGCTAGGAGAACAAAAAATTTACGACCTATTCAAAATAACTCTCATGAAAAATTACAAAAACTTTTTGAAGAATATAAGGAAATTTGGGGTTTAGAAATTGCTTCAAGAATGAGTTTAAAAGATATTCAAAAATTTTTAGTCGATAGTGTGCAACATGTGTATCAGTCACAAGGGGTTGATATTTCAGACAAACATGTTGAAATAATAGTAAAACAAATGACTTCAAGAGTTTCTGTAATTCATGGAGGTCAAACTTCATTACTTTATGGTGAACTTGTAGAATTTCATCAACTTCATTTAATTAATGATCATATGTTATCGTTGGGTAGACAAAAAGCAACCTACGAACCTATTATTTTAGGAATTACAAAAGCTTCATTAACGACACAAAGTTTTTTATCTGCTGCAAGTTTTCAAGAGACAACAAAAGTGTTAACTCAAGCAGCTATTCAAGGAAAAATTGATCTTTTTTATGGATTAAAAGAAAATGTACTAATTGGTCAACTTATTCCAGCAGGTACTGGATTTTTAAATCGATCATCTTAAAGGATTAGGGAATAAAAAAATTCCCTATCCTAAAAAAAAATGAATTAATTTTTTACTTTTTGATTTAATGCTAAAGATGATGATTGAATACTTTCTAATTGATCAGAAATTCTTTGCATAGGGAATTGTCTCTCTTTTTCTTGAAGATAAAAACCTGTATAAATAGGATCGCAAGTTTTTAATTGATGCTTTCTTGTATAAAAGCGATGTTTTTGTATTTTACTTCCCTGAGTAATTCTTTCTTCTTGAGAAACCTTTTTTCGTAATTTAATAACTGCATCAATAATAGCTTCTGGTTTTGGAGGGCAACCAGGTAAATATACATCGACTGGTATTAATTTATCTACACCCCTTACAGTAGTATAAGAATCTGTACTAAACATTCCTCCCGTTATAGTGCAAGCCCCCATGGCAATAACATATTTAGGTTCTGGCATTTGTTCATAAAGACGAACTAGAGAGGGAGCCATTTTCATTGTAACCGTACCTGCAGTAATAATTAAATCAGCTTGTCTTGGACTAGATCGTGGTACTAAACCAAATCTATCAAAATCAAATCTCGAACCAATAAGTGAAGCAAATTCAATAAAACAACAACTTGTTCCATACAATAAAGGCCAAAGACTTGAAAGTCGTGCCCAATTATGTAGATCATTTAAAGTTGTAAAAATAACATTCGTTGATAAATCTTCAGTAACTTTAGAAGATTCTAAAGAATTTTTTAATTTTTCATTTAAGACCATTCAAGTGCTCCTTTTCTCCACGCGTAAACTAGACCTAAAATTAAAATGCAAACAAACACAAGCGCTTCCAGAAATGCTGATAATCCTAATTGACGAAATGTAACGGACCAAGGATAAAGAAAAAGTGTCTCTACATCAAATAAAACAAAAAGAAGTGCAAACATATAATAACGGATATTGAACTGGATTCTAGCTTCTCCCATAGGCTCAATACCAGATTCGTATGTTGTTCTTCTTTCTGGACCCACACCTTCTGGCCTTAATAATTTTGAAGTTGTTAAGGCTAAAATAGGCACCAAACATGCTATGACGAAGAAAAGAAAAACGTAAGTATACTCATTAAGAACGAACACGATTCCTCCTTTTTTTAGTCTATAGATTATCTTAACACTTTTAAAGTTCTTTTTTTTGTGTAAAATAAAACAAGTAATAAAGAAATGATTCAAAAAATAGAAGAAAAATGAGTGAAGCAACAAACGAGCGTCCAGTATTCCCTTTTACCGCAATTGTAGGGCAAGAAGAAATGAAGCTAGCTTTAATTCTTAATGTAATTGATCCAAAAATTGGTGGTGTTATGATTATGGGAGATCGTGGTACAGGTAAATCAACAACAGTAAGAGCACTTGTTGATTTACTTCCTGAAATCCAAGTTATTGAAAATGACCCTTTTAACACAGACCCATCAGAAGCATTAGGAAAAAATGTAGAAATCACAACGATTAAAATTCCTATGGTAGATCTTCCATTAGGTGCTACAGAAGATCGTGTTTGTGGAACAATTGATATTGAAAAGGCTCTAACAGAAGGTGTAAAAGCTTTTGAACCAGGATTATTAGCAAAAGCTAATCGGGGTATTCTTTATGTTGATGAGGTTAATTTATTAGATGATCACTTAGTAGATGTTCTTTTAGATTCTGCAGCTTCAGGTTGGAATACAGTAGAACGTGAAGGTATATCTATATGTCATCCAGCTCGATTTATTCTTGTTGGATCAGGTAATCCTGAAGAAGGAGAATTAAGACCACAACTTTTAGACCGTTTCGGTATGCATGCTCAAATTGGTACGGTTCGCGAACCTGATTTAAGAGTAAAAATTGTAGAACAACGTACTCGATTTGATGAATATCCTCAAACTTTTAGAGACGAGTATCAAGAATCACAAAATGCACTAACAGATAAAATTACAAAAGCTCGTGCTTTATTAAATAAAGATGGAGTGAGTTTATCTTATGATTTCCAAGTAAAAATATCACAAATCTGTTCTGAATTAAATGTTGATGGATTACGTGGAGATATTGTAACAAATCGTGCTGCAAAAGCTCTCGCTGCTTTTGATAATAGAGAAGAAGTAACTGCTCAAGATATTTTTAAAATTGTGACTTTATGTTTACGTCACCGTTTAAGAAAAGATCCTCTAGAATCTATTGATTCAGGAACAAAAGTACAAGAAGTTTTCAGTACGGTTTTTGGTTATTAATTGAAACCAGGTATCTTAAAAAGATACCTGGAAAATTCATGAAAAATAGTATAAAATCAAAAAGTAATCCAGCAAGCCATGGTCGCCTAATGGACGGGCATCAACCTTCTAAGTTGGTCTGTATAGGTTCGAATCCTATCCGTGGTATATTTTTAATGAAAAAAGAAAGACAATAATAGTAACAAATAAAAAATCTTGTTATATTAGAAATAATTGCCTAGTTGATTAAAGATCTAAAAAGAAATCATGGATACTATTTATTTTAATGGAATATACGAACTTTCAAGTGTGGAAGTTGGTGAACATTTTTATTGGAACTTTGGAGATTACCAAGTTCACGGTCAAGTATTAATAAATTCTTGGATTGTTATTGGAATTATCTTAGCTCTTGCAGTTTTAACAACAAGAGAATTAAAGGCTATTCCTGAAGGCGGTCAAAATTTTATTGAGTATGTTCTAGAATTTATTCGCGACATTGCGAAAACACAAATTGGAGAAAAGGAATATTTAAGATGGGTACCTTTTATTGGTACAATGTTTTTATTTATTTTTGTATCTAATTGGTCTGGTGCACTAATTCCATGGAAAATTATTGAACTTCCTAATGGTGAGTTAGGTGCTCCTACAAATGATATTAATACGACAGCAGGTTTAGCTCTTTTAACATCTGTAGCTTATTTTTATGCTGGTATTGGTAAAAGAGGCCTTGGCTATTTTTCAAAATATGTTCAGCCAACCCCTATTTTATTACCTATTAATATATTAGAGGATTTTACAAAACCTCTTTCATTAAGTTTTCGACTTTTTGGAAATATCCTAGCAGATGAATTAGTAGTAGCTGTTTTAATCTCTTTAGTACCTCTTGTGATCCCTATTCCACTTATTTTTCTAGGTCTTTTTACAAGTGCTATTCAAGCTTTAATTTTCGCAACTCTTTCAGGAGCCTATATTGGTGAAGCTATGGAAGGACATTAGTCAGAAAAAAAAGACTTCCAAGGTTTTCAAAAGAAGGCGTAAGCTGGTAATCTAAAAATAATCTAAAAAACTTTTTTTAGAATAACGAGAAGAAAAACCCATTATAAAAAAGGAGATTCTCATGAACCCATTAATTTGTGCTGCTTCGGTTATTGGTGCTGGTCTAGCTATTGGTTTAGGTGCTATTGGTCCTGGTATTGGTCAAGGTACTGCAGCTGGTCAAGCTGTAGAAGGTATTGCACGTCAGCCTGAAGCTGAAGGTAAAATTCGTGGTACACTTCTACTTTCTCTAGCTTTCATGGAAGCTCTAACGATTTACGGTCTTGTAGTTGCTCTTGCAATTATTTTTGCAAACCCTTTCGTAGGTTAATCTAAATTCAAAAGAGCAACTTTTTTAAGTTGCTCATATTTTGATGATTTTATTAACAAAATGGAGGTTTTTTCTACCGTGATCGTTACAACTTTTGATTTTCCTCTAGGGGAAGGATTTGGCATAAATACAAACTTATTAGAAACGAATGTGCTAAATTTAGCCGTCGTAATTGGGGTTTTAGTTTATTTTGGTGGTGATGTATTGACTTCTTTACTTAAAAATCGTCGAGAACTTATTTTAAAAAGTTTAAATGATGCTGAAGAAAGATATCAAGAAGCTACTGCAAAATTAGCAAAAGCAAAAGCCCAGCTGGAAACAGCAAAAACAAAAGCTGAAGAAATTCGTGCTCAAAGTCTAGTAACAGCCAGTCAAGGCTCTACAAATTTATTAGAACGTGCAGAAGAAGACATAAAGCGTTTAGAAGAAGCAAAACAAGTAAGTTTACGTTTTGAAGAAGAAAAAGCTATTCAAGAAGTTTGTGAACAAGTTCGTGAACTTGCTTTTGAGCAAGCGGTTCAAAAAGTAAAAAAACGTCTAGATGTTAATTTACAAAGACGAGTTATTGATTTAAATATTGCTTTACTAGGTCAATTATAAAGACCTAAAAAGATACTTTTTTAACAAAATTTGAAAAGACCCATAAAAGAAGAATGGTAAAAATTAGACCAGACGAAATTAGTAGTATTATCCGCCAACAGATTGAATCTTACAATAAAGAAGTAAAAGTTGTAAATGTTGGTACTGTTCTTCAAGTTGGTGATGGAATTGCACGTATCTATGGACTTGAAAAAGTAATGGCTGGAGAGCTTGTAGAGTTTCAAGATGGAACAGTAGGAATTGCTCTAAACCTTGAATCAGATAACGTTGGTGCCGTTTTAATGGGATCAGGTTTAAGTATTCAAGAAGGTGACTCAGTAAAAGCTACCGGTAAAATTGCACAAATTCCAGTAGGCGAAGCTTTCTTAGGTCGGGTTGTTGATGCTCTAGCACGTCCAATTGATGGAAAAGGTGCTATCACAAGCGATGGGTCACGACTTATCGAATCACCAGCACCTGGAATTATTTCACGTCGATCTGTTTACGAACCACTTCAAACAGGACTTGTTGCTATTGATTCAATGATTCCTATTGGACGTGGACAACGAGAACTTATTATTGGCGATCGTCAAACAGGTAAAACAGCTGTTGCTACAGATACTATTTTAAACCAAAAAGGTGAAAGTGTTATTTGTGTTTATGTTGCAATTGGACAAAAAGCTTCATCAGTTGCTCAAATTGTAACTACTTTAGAAGAGAAAGGTGCAATGGAATATTCTATTATTGTTGCTTCAAATGCTGATTCACCGGCAACTCTTCAATATCTTGCTCCTTATACAGGTGCATCACTTGCAGAATATTTCATGTACACAGGTCGTCATACACTTGTTATTTATGATGATTTATCAAAGCAAGCTCAAGCTTACCGTCAGATGTCTCTTTTACTAAGACGTCCACCAGGTCGAGAAGCTTACCCTGGAGATGTTTTTTACTTACACTCTAGATTACTAGAAAGAGCAGCTAAGCTTAGTAACGAATTAGGTGAAGGAAGTATGACTGCATTACCAATTGTTGAAACACAAGCTGGTGACGTTTCTGCATATATTCCAACAAATGTAATTTCGATTACAGATGGACAAGTTTTCCTTTCTGCTGATATTTTCAATTCAGGAATTCGTCCAGCTATTAATGTAGGTATTTCTGTTTCTCGTGTAGGATCAGCGGCACAAATTAAAGCAATGAAGCAAGTAGCTGGTAAGCTTAAACTTGAACTTGCTCAGTTTGCTGAACTTGAAGCTTTTGCTCAGTTTGCTTCTGATTTAGACCAAGCGACACAAAATCAATTATCACGTGGTGTACGTTTACGTGAACTTTTAAAGCAAGCTCAGTCATCTCCACTTGTTGTTGCTGATCAGGTAGTAACTATTTATACTGGTGTAAACGGTTATTTAGATCCAATCCAAGTACAAGATGTAAAAGAATTTTTAATTGGTTTACGTGAATATGTAAATACAGCTGCGCCAAAAATTGGTGAGTCTATTCGTGAGACAAAAGCATTTAGTGCTGATACTGAAGAACTATTAAAAGGTGCTATTGCTGAATTTACAGCTACTTTTCTTGCAAGTAAGAAATAAATAAACTTTTTATCTTTTGACTTTTTAGACTTTTTAGAAAGTCAAAAGATAAAAAAAAACTGGGGCGAAAGGATTCGAACCTCTGAATGACGGGGCCAAAACCCGTTGCCTTACCACTTGGCCACGCCCCAAATTTTGTTTTCTCAAAGAATAACATAAGTTAATAAAAAGATCATTCTTTTTTTTCACTAAAAAAATTTTCAAAATCAATCATACCATATCGTTGAGTCATTTCTATGATTAAAGGGTAGAAATAATCTCGTTTTCGTTTTCCTGAAAATAGTTCATAGAGGGAATGAGTTTCTTTCATTCTTTTCTTTTTTGGAAATTGTCGGACAGATTTTACTATCATAAATAGTCTTTTTTTGAATACAAAAAGACAAACACTTCTTTAGTGGATTTTCTCTTAAAAAAGAGAAAACCCAACAATTAAAAATTCATTTCTGCTAACTGAACCTTTTCGTACTGTTTTTTCTTTAAAACTAAAAAAGTTTGACCAACAATTGTGAAAGCAAGGAATACAATTAATCCTTGAACACGACTTGGATCTTGTAAAACAATTTCTGTTTCTGTTTGACCAAAACCTCCAACATTTGGATTATTAGTTAGTGGTTGATCTACTTTTATAGTTTGACCTTCCGAAACAATAAATTCAGGACCAGCTGGAATTGTATCTGTTACAACTGTGCCGTTTGATTTTTCAATAACAACCTCAGAAGTTTTTTTACCTATTGTAATTTTTGTAATAATACCTTCAGCAGAAGCATTATAAACAGTATTATTACTTTTTTCACCTGTAGGATAAAGTTGTCCACGACCTCGATTTCCTCCTAAATAAAGAGGGTATTTTAAGAAATATACATCTTTATTTGTAGACGGATCAGGAGAAAGAATAGGAAACGTCATTTCACTATATGTTTTTCCAGGTACAGGACCAACTACAATAATATTCTTTTTATCTTCACTATAAGGCTGAAAATAAAGATTGTTTACTTTAGCTTTTAATTCATCTGAAATTCTTTCTGGTGGGGCAATTTGAAAACCTTCAGGAAGAATAAGAACAGCTCCAACGTTTAGAGGACCTTTTTTACCATTTCCTAAAACTTGTTTTACTTGTTGATCATAAGGAATTTCAACAACGGCTTCAAAAACAGAATCTGGTAAAACAGCTTGAGGTACTTCTATATCTACTGGTTTTTGTGCTAAATGACAATTAGCACAAACGATTCTTCCTGTAGCTTCTCTTGGGTTTTCATAACCTTGTTGAGCATAGATAGGGTAAGCTTCAGATGGAAGAGAAAAGCTAAGAAAAAACATAGCGAAAATCGCTTGTATTCGAAAACGAACTGAAAAAAAGTTTTGCATAATTCTATAAAAGTTTATCTTTATTATAAACATTTCTAAAAAAAGAATTCATTTTTTTATTTTTTTTTAATTCAGCCCTTCTATTGAAACTTGTAGAAAAGAAGCTAATTGGGCTGCTTTTTTTTCTATTTCTCCAACTGTCATAGGTTGACCTATTCGAGTTAGAGGAATTTCAGGTCTACCTTTTATCCTAATATAAAGAATTCTTTTTGGATTCCAACCCTCTTTTAACTCTACCCTAATAGCTTCAATATCCTTAAGAAAATAGGTTAATTGAACCCTGCGATTTTTTCCAGGAAAACCCCAACGAAAAATACACATAGTTCCTTCTTTCTTATTAAACTCATTATAGCCTTCGCCAATGCTCCAAAAAATAATAAGCCACAAGTAAATACTTAATAAAAAAGCTAAAATTCCGTAGAAACACATAACTAATCCTTGTGGAAAAAAGATAATACCTTTTGCATTAAGAAAAGGTAGAAGATTAAAACCTAAGTAACTTGATAAGCCTACAGTAAAGAAACAAGTAGCTCCACAAAATAAAAGAGTTGCCCACCAATAATTACTTAATCGCCGGGATCCAATAACTTGCTCACGAAATATCAAGTCCTCTGAAAAATTCACCATATTGATTATTTTTTTTTTATTCCATTGAAGAAATAGATAATATATTATCTATTGCTCCAATGAAAGATTATGCTTTAATTTCTAAAACAACACCGGCACCTACAGTACGGCCACCTTCACGGATAGCAAATCGCATCCCTTTTTCAATAGCAATAGGTTGGATTAGTTCTACTTCCATTTTAATACGGTCACCAGGCATTACCATTTGTGTTTCTGAATCATCATCTGCACGGAAAGATTCAATTTTTCCAGTAACATCTGTTGTACGTACATAGAATTGTGGTCTATATCCTTCGAAAAAAGGAGTATGTCGTCCACCTTCTTCTTTTGTTAAAATATAAACTTGCGAATCAAATTTTGTATGAGGTAAAATGGTACCTGGCTTTGCAATTACCATACCACGTTCGATCTCTTCTTTTTGTATACCACGAAGAAGAATACCAACATTATCACCTGCTAAAGCTTCATCTAAACTCTTTTGGAACATTTCTAGTCCTGTTACAGTTGTTTGACGAGTGTTTGCAAGACCTACAAGCTCAACAGTTTCACCAACTTTTACAACTCCACGTTCTACTCGACCTGTAGCAACAGTACCTCGTCCAGTGATAGAGAAAACATCTTCAACAGCCATTAGAAAGGCTTTATCTGTTTCTCTTTCTGGAGTTGGTATATATTCATCTACTTTATCCATTAATGTTAGGATTTTATCCACCCATTCATTTTCACCTTTTTTTATCGTAGGACTTTCTGTTAAAGCTTCTAATGCTAATAAAGCAGAACCAGCTACTACAGGAATATCGTCACCAGGGAACTCATAATTACTTAAAGTTTCACGAACTTCTAATTCAACTAATTCTAACAATTCAGCATCATCTACTTGGTCTTCTTTATTAAGGAAAACAACAATATTTGGTACCCCAACTTGTTTTGCTAAAAGAATATGTTCTTTTGTTTGTGGCATAGGGCCATCTGCACCAGAAACAACAAGAATAGCACCATCCATTTGAGCCGCACCAGTAATCATGTTTTTTACATAATCTGCGTGACCGGGGCAATCTACATGGGCATAGTGTCGTTCGTCTGTTTCATATTCTACGTGTGCTGTATTAATAGTAATACCACGAGCACGTTCTTCAGGAGCTGAATCAATTTCTGCATAACCTTTTGCTTCCATTCCACTTACAGCAGCTAAAGCCATCGTAATAGCTGCTGTTAAAGTAGTTTTACCGTGATCTACGTGACCAATGGTTCCAATATTTACATGCGGTTTCGTACGTGTAAATTTTTCACGTGCCATAAATTGCTCCTTGTTTGTTTCTATTCGATCTTGGTATAAATAATTTAAATATTAAAAACGGAACTGTGCAAATGCTTTATTTGCTTCAGCCATTCGATGTGTTTCTTCACGTTTACGTGTAGCATTACCTGTTTGATTTGATGCGTCAATAATTTCATTTGCTAATTTTGAAACCATTTCACGTCCTGGACGATTTCTTGCTGCATCTACAAGCCAACGAAGTCCTAAAGTTGTTCCTCTTTCGGTGTTTACTTCAAGAGGTACTTGAAAAGTAGAACCACCAACACGTCTTGATTTTACTTCTACAAGTGGGGTTACTTGTAAAACAGCTTGTCTTAGAACTTCAAGAGGGTCTTTTTGTGTTGATTCACTTACTTTTTCCATAGCTTGATATAGAATTTTTTGAGCTAAAGCTTTTTTACCGCTTTTTAATAAACGATTGGCTAACATACTAACTAGACGACTTTGATAAACCGGGTCTGGGGTAACGGGGCGTTTTTTTGGTGTATTTCTGCGTGACATTTTCTTATTTTTTCTTATTACTCTTTAGGTTTTTTTACACCGTATTTAGAACGGCTTTGCGTACGATTTTTCACTCCCGCAGTATCTAAAGAACCGCGAACAATATGATAGCGGACTCCTGGAAGATCCTTTACACGACCTCCACGTACAAGAACAACAGAATGTTCTTGTAAATTATGACCAATTCCAGGAATATAAGCTGTTACTTCAAATCCTGATGTTAAACGGACTCTTGCTACTTTACGTAAGGCAGAGTTTGGTTTTTTTGGGGTAGTTGTATAAACTCGTGTACAAACCCCTCTACGTTGAGGACATGATTGTAAAGCTGGAGATTTTGTCTTTTTTTCTATTTTTTTTCGTTGAAAACGAATAAGTTGTTGGATGGTAGGCATAAAAATATGATTAAACTTTTTTTGAAATAGCTAGCTCTATGATTTTTTTAAAAGAATCTGGATCTAAGATAGCTAATTGAGCAAGAACTTTACGGTTTAAATCTATTTTAGCTTTTTTTAATCCATAAATAAGTTGACTATAATTTAGTCCATACATTCTTGATGAAGCATTTATTCGTCGTATCCATAATTGACGAAATTCTATTTTACGTTTTCGGCGATCTACATAACTATATTTTAACGCTTTCATTGCTTGTTGATTCGCTGTTCTAAATAGAGTTGAATGTGAACCCTGAAATCCTTTTGTTAATTTTAAAATTCGCCGACGTCGATTTCTTGCGACAGCACCACGTTTCACTCGAGTCATTTCACTAGTCTCCTAATATTCGGTAAACTTCAGTGGATTCTTTTATAGTATCTCACCTTCTTTTTATCTTACTAAATCTCTAGCTTAACGTCTATTTCATAAAAGTATTGACAATATTATAAAGCATATGTCATTATTTTATTTAAGTAAGGGATTGTAGTTCAATTGGTTAGAGCACCGCCCTGTCAAGGCGGAAGTTGCGGGTTCGAGTCCCGTCAGTCCCGAAAAACAAACAACAAAAACTTAGTTGTGTACTTTGCGCACACAACTAAGTCTTATTTATTATAGTCCGCTTCTTCCCCAAACAACTAGAGAAAGCGAGAAACTAAAACTAACCATAAGAAACGCCCAACCTGCATTAACAATATCTGGCATAATTTATCTTCCCTTCAATTTATTTTTTATAAGATTAACCGAAATTAACCAAATTTTCCAGAAGTAGAAGCAATTAAGAAAGCAGCATAAGTAAAGATATAACCTACAGAGAAATGCGCTAAACCTACAAGACGGGCTTGTACGATTGAAAGTGCAACTGGTTTATCTTTCCATCTTACTAAGTTAGCAAGTGGAGTACGCTCATGTGCCCAAGCTAAAGTTTCAATAAGCTCTTGCCAATAACCACGCCAAGAAATTAAGAACATAAAACCAGTCGCCCAAATTAGATGACCAAATAAAAACATCCAAGCCCAAACAGAAAGACTGTTCATACCAAATGGATTATAACCATTAATAAGCTGTGATGAGTTTAGCCATAAGTAATCTCGAAGCCATCCCATTAAATAAGTAGAAGACTCATCAAATTGACTAACATTACCTTGCCAAAGAGTAAGGTGCTTCCAATGCCAGTAAAAAGTTGTCCAACCAATCGTATTTAACATCCAGAAAACAGCAAGATAAAAAGCATCCCAAGCGGAAATATCACAAGTACCACCTCGGCCAGGACCATCACATGGAAAACTATAACCAAAATCTTTTTTATCTGGCATTAGTTTAGATCCACGTGCATCTAGGGCACCTTTTACTAAAATAAGCGTTGTTGTATGTAAGCCTAAAGCAATTGCATGGTGAACTAAGAAATCTCCAGGTCCAATTGTAAGGAATAAAGAGTTAGTATTACTATTAATTGCATCTAACCAACCAGGAAGCCAAATCGTTTGGCTTGCTGCAAGAGCTGGACTATTAGTCGACGATAATAGAACGTCAAAACCATATAAAGACTTTCCTTGAGCAGCTTGAATCCATTGTGCAAAAACTGGCTCAATAAGAATTTGCTTTTCTGGAGTACCAAAAGCCTGCATTACATCATTGTGTACATATAAACCTAAAGTATGGAAACCTAAAAATAAAGTAACCCAACTTAAATGCGAAATAATAGCTTCTTTATGTTCTAACATACGAGCAAGAACGTTCCCTTCATTCTGTTCCGGATCATAATCACGAATAAAGAAAATCGCACCATGAGCAAAAGCACCTGTCATAATAAAGCCAGCAATATACTGATGGTGCGTATAAAGAGCAGCCATAGTAGTAAAGTCTTGTGCCATAAAAGCATAAGCTGGTAATGAGTAAGTATGCTGAGCAACCATTGAAGTAATTACTCCTAACGAAGCTAAAGCTAAACCTAGTTGAAAATGAAGTGAGTTATTTACTGTATCATAAAGTCCTTTATGCCCAGCCCCAAGTCGTCCAGATGGTGCCGTATGAGCATCAAGGATTTCTTTCATACTATGCCCAATACCGAAATTGGTACGGTACATATGTCCTGCAACAATAAAAACAACAGCAATAGCTAAATGGTGATGTGCCATATCCGTAAGCCATAAACTTTGTGTTTGAGGGTGGAATCCACCTAAAAAAGTTAAAATAGCTGTACCTGCACCTTCAGAAGTTCCAAAAATATGACCAGAAGTATCAGGATTTTGAGCATATACAGCCCAATTTCCACTAAAAAATGGTCCTAAACCAGAAGGATGAGGAAGGGTACTTAAAAAGTTATCCCAACGGACATGCTGACCACGTGATTCTGGAATAGCAACGTGAACAAGATGACCTGTCCATGCTAGAGAACTTACACCAAATAATCCAGATAAATGGTGATTTAATCTAGATTCTGCATTTTTAAACCATGAAAGACTTGGTCTAAATGCCGGCTGTAAATGAAGCCAACCAGCAAAAAGAGTACCAGCAGCAACTAGAAGAAGAAATAATGAACCTTGGTAAAGGTCAGTATTTGTTCGCATTCCAATCGTATACCACCACTGATAAACACCTGAATAAGCGATATTTACCGGTCCTGAAGCTCCTCCTCGAGTAAAGGCTTCAACAGCAGGCTGACCAAAATGTGGATCCCAAATAGCATGGGCAATAGGTCGAATATGTAACGGATCTTTTACCCATGATTCAAAATTTCCTTGCCAAGCAACGTGGAAAAGATTTCCTGAAGTCCATAGAAAAATAATAGCTAATTGACCAAAGTGAGAAGCAAAAATCTTTTGGTAAAGATTCTCTTCTGTCATTCCATCATGACTTTCAAAGTCATGGGCAGTAGCTATCCCAAACCAAATACGACGAGTTGTAGGGTCTTGAGATAAACCCTGGCTAAACTTTGGAAATTTTGTCGCCATAGTCTTTTCATCTCCTTGAATTTTCATTTAATACTTTTAATATTCAATAATTGGTTAATTCTTAACCAACTGCAATAATTCGTGCAAGGAAGAATGACCAAGTTGTAGCAATACCACCAAGTAAATAGTGCGCTACACCAACAGCACGACCTTGTGTAATACTAAGAGCTCGAGGTTGTATAGCTGGTGCTACTTTTAATTTATTATGAGCCCAAACAATTGACTCAATAAGTTCTTGCCAGTAACCACGACCACTGAAAAGGAACATTAAACTAAATGCCCAGATAAAGTGAGCTCCTAGGAAAATTAAACCATATGCAGAAAGAGCCGAACCGTATGACTGAATTACTTGTGAAGCTTGTGCCCATAAGAAATCTCTTAACCAACCGTTAATCGTGTTAGCACTTAAAGCAAAATTTCCTCCAGTAATATGAGAAACTCCTTTTGCAGTTAAATTACCCCAAACATCAGATTGCATCTTCCAGCTAAAGTGAAAAATTACAATAGAGATTGAATTATACATCCAGAAAAGACCTAAGAAAATATGATCCCAACCTGATACTTGACATGTACCACCTCTTCCTGGACCATCACAAGGGAATCTGAAGCCTAAATTAGCTTTATCAGGAATTAAACGAGAACTACGAGCAAATAGAACACCTTTTAAAAGAATTAGAACTGTTACATGAATTGTAAAAGCGTGAATATGGTGAACCATAAAATCTGCTGTACCTAAAGAAATAGGCATCATAGCAATTTTTCCACCTACAGCAACAATATCACCACCCCAAGTAGGGCTTGTACTTGTTAAAGCATTTGGTGCTGTTAAATTAGGAGCTAAATAATGAGTTTTTTGAACCCATTGAGCAAAGACTGGTTGTAATTGGATAGCAGTATCCGAAAACATATCTTGCGGTCTTCCTAAAGCTGACATCGTATCATTATGAATGTATAAACCAAAACTATGGAAACCAAGGAAAATACAAATCCAGTTTAAATGTGAAATCATTGCATCACGATGACGAATAACACGATCTAATAAATTATTGTAATTATTTGTTGGATCATAATCACGAACCATAAAGATAGCAGCATGAGCAGCAGCACCAACTACACAAAATCCACCAATCCACATATGGTGAGTGAATAAAGAAAGCTGTGTACCATAATCTGTTGCAAGATATGGGTAAGGTGGCATTGCATACATATGGTGAGCTACAATAATAGAAACAGAGCCCATCATTGCAAGATTAATTGCTAATTGAGCGTGCCATGAAGTTGTTAAAATTTCATACAGACCTTTATGACCTTCGCCAGTAAAAGGACCTTTATGAGCTTCTAAAATCTCTTTCATACTGTGACCAATTCCCCAATTTGTACGGTACATATGACCAGCAACAAGAAAAAGAACTGCTAGAGCTAAATGATGGTGAGCTGTATCGCTTAACCATAATCCACCTGTTACAGGATTAAGTCCCCCACGGAATGTTAAAATATCAGTATATTCTGCCCAATTTAAAGTAAAGAAAGGAGTTAAACCTTTTCCAAAACTAGGGAATAATTGTGCCATAAGTTCTCGATTTAAGAGAAATTCATGAGGAAGCGGAATTTCTTTTGGATCTACTCCAGCATCTAAAAGTTTATTTACTGGTAAAGCAATATGAATTTGGTGTCCAGCCCATGATAAACAACCTAAACCTAATAAACCAGCTAAATGATGGTTAAGCATAGATTCAACATTTTGGAACCATTCTAATTTTGGTGCTGCTTTATGGTAATGGAACCAACCAGCAAAAAACATTAAACCTGCCATTAAAAGGCCACCAATTGCTGTACTATAAAGTTGAAGTTCACTTGTAATTCCGCTGGCGCGCCAAATTTGAAAGAAACCAGATGTTATTTGAATCCCTTGGAATCCACCGCCAACATCACCGTTTAAAATTTCTTGACCTACAATCGGCCAAACAACTTGTGCACTTGGTTTTATGTGCGTAGGATCACTTAACCATGCTTCATAATTTGAAAAACGAGCACCATGGAAATACATCCCACTGATCCAAATGAAAATAATAGCTAATTGCCCAAAATGAGCACTAAAAACTTTACGCGAAATTTCTTCAAGATCTGTTGTATGACTATCAAAGTCATGAGCATCTGCATGAAGATCCCAAATCCAAGTTGTTGTTGCAGGACCTTTTGAAAGACTACGAGAAAAATGACCAGGTTTGGCCCATTTTTCAAAAGATGTAACAACAGGATTTCGGTCAACAACGATCTTTACTTTTTTTGCCTCTCGTTCCGGTGGACTAATGGTCATTGAGAATCTCCTCTCTTCAGACGAGACACACGAAATACTTTCCTTTCGTTTATTTTTTTGCTGCTAGGATCTACTTTATGTATTTTTTTCAAAAAGGAGCCTATAAAAAAATCTTTGATTTGAACAAATGAAAAAGAGCAGACATCATAAAGGCAAGTTTTCATATTTTTATTATTACATAAGAAAAAAGTGCATTATGGACAGTTAACTTCAATATTTTCAAAGGAACAATTAAAGAAAGAATTTTTAAATGATAAAAAATATATATTTTCTTTTTTGTAAAATAAGGTTCAACAAGTAAAAAAAATACTTATGAAATTAGCTTATTGGATGTATGCCGGCCCTGCTCATATTGGTACATTACGTGTTGCAAGTTCTTTTAAAAATGTTCATGCCATTATGCATGCACCTCTTGGAGATGATTATTTTAATGTAATGCGTTCTATGCTAGAAAGAGAACGAGATTTTACTCCAGTTACTGCAAGTATTGTAGATCGACATGTTCTTGGTAGAGGATCCGAAGAAAAGGTAGTACAAAATATTATTTGTAAAGATAAACAAGAAGCTCCTAATTTAATTTTATTAACCCCAACTTGTACTTCTAGTATTTTACAAGAAGATTTACAAAACTTTGCTGACCAAGCTGCAATGAAAGTAAATTCTGAAGTTTTATTTGCTGATGTAAATCATTATAGAATGAATGAATTACAAGCAATGGATAGAACTTTAGAACAAATTATACGGTTTTCTTTAGAAAAAGCTAAAAAAAATGGTACGCTTGCAGTAAAAAAAACAGAAAAACCCTCTGTTAATATTCTTGGAATGTTTACTTTAGGATTTCATCATCAACATGATTGCCGTGAATTAAAACGTATGCTTACCGATTTAGGTATTGACGTTAATTTAGTAATTCCACAAGGAGGTGATATATTAAGCCTTAAAGATTTACCGAAAGCGTGGTGTAACATTGTACTTTATCGAGAAGCCGGAATCATGGCAGCAAAATATTTACAAAAAGATTTTGATATGCCTTTTGTAACAACAACCCCTATGGGTATTCAAAATACAAAAATTTTCTTGAATGAATTAGAAACAGCTTTAGATTTAAATACTATTAGTTTTCAGGAATATATTAATCGACAAACCCGTTTTATTTCCCAAGCAGCTTGGTTTGCTCGATCGATTGATTGTCAAAATTTAACTGGTAAAAAAGCAGTTGTTTTTGGAGACGCCACACATGCAGCAAGTATGGTTCGTATTCTAGCTTGTGAAATGGGAATTCGTGTATCATGTGCAGGAACCTATTGTAAACATGATGCTGATTGGTTTAGAGAACAAGTGATAGATTTTTGCGATGAAATTTTAATTACAGATGATCATACACAAGTAAGTAATATGATTACTCGTATCGAGCCAGCAGCTATTTTTGGTACACAAATGGAAAGACATATCGGTAAAAGACTAGATATTCCTTGCGGTGTTATTTCAGCTCCAGTTCATATTCAAAATTTTCCTTTAGGTTTTAGACCTTTTCTTGGATATGAAGGAACAAATCAAATAGCTGATCTTGTTTATAATACTTTTACTTTAGGTATGGAAGATCATTTATTAGAGATTTTTGGTGGACATGATACTAAAGATAGAAATTTAGATTCTTCAATTGAAAATTCTAATTCTATGTGGTCAAATGCTGCTTCTACAGAACTTACAAAAATTCCTGGATTTGTTAGAGGTAAAGTAAAAAGAAATACTGAAAAATATGCAAAAGTAAATAATATTCAAGAAATTACTGTAGAAGTAATGTTTGCGGCTAAAGAAGATGCAGAACACGTTTAAAAAGTGAATTAATAATTAAATTTAATTAATAAAGTGAAATAAAGAGTGAATCCATTTTATAATAAGAATATAATAAAGAAAAGGAAAGTTTTTTTTTAAGAACTTATTCATTTTTATCTTACAATTTTGGAGATTAACGCTATGACTATAGCGATTGGAAAAACAGAAGAAAAGCGTGGCTGGTTTGATGATGTAGATGATTGGCTAAAGCGTGATCGTTTTGTTTTCGTAGGTTGGTCTGGTCTATTACTATTTCCTTGTGCATTTTTAGCACTAGGTGGTTGGCTAACTGGAATTACTTTTGTTACTTCATGGTACACACATGGTTTAGCAAGTTCTTTCCTAGAAGGCTGTAATGTTCTTACAGCTGCAGTTTCTACGCCTTCTAACAGTATGGCTCATTCACTTCTTCTTTTATGGGGTCCTGAAGCTCAAGGTGAATTAACACGTTGGTTCCAACTTGGTGGCCTTTGGACTTTTGTAGCACTACACGGTGCTTTTGGTCTAATTGGTTTCATGCTTCGTCAGTTTGAAATTGCACGAGCAGTACAAATTCGTCCTTACAATGCTATTGCATTCTCAGGTCCAATTTCTGTTTTCGTTTCAGTATTCCTGATCTATCCTTTAGGTCAATCAGGTTGGTTCTTTGCTCCAAGTTTTGGTGTTGCGGGTATTTTCCGTTTCATCCTTTTCTTCCAAGGTTTCCATAACTGGACATTAAACCCATTCCACATGATGGGTGTTGCTGGTGTTCTTGGTGCTGCACTTCTTTGTGCTATCCACGGTGCAACTGTAGAAAACACTCTTTTTGAAGATGGTGATGGTGCAAACACATTCCGTGCATTCAACCCAACTCAAGCAGAAGAAACATATTCAATGGTTACAGCTAACCGTTTCTGGTCACAAATTTTTGGTGTTGCTTTCTCTAACAAGCGTTGGCTTCATTTCTTTATGCTTTTTGTACCTGTAACAGGTTTATGGATGAGTGCTATTGGTGTAGTAGGTTTAGCTCTAAACTTACGTGCTTATGATTTCGTTTCACAAGAAATCCGTGCTGCAGAAGATCCGGAATTTGAAACTTTTTACACAAAAAATATTCTTCTAAACGAAGGTATTCGAGCTTGGATGGCTGCTCAAGATCAGCCTCATGAACAACTTGTATTCCCTGAGGAGGTTCTTCCACGTGGAAACGCTCTTTAATGGAACACTTACTGTTGGTGGTCGTGATCAGGAGTCTACTGGATTTGCATGGTGGGCTGGTAATGCACGACTTATTAATCTTTCTGGAAAACTTTTAGGTGCTCATGTAGCACATGCTGGTCTTATCGTTTTCTGGGCTGGTGCTATGAACCTTTTCGAAGTAGCTCATTTCGTACCAGAAAAACCAATGTACGAACAAGGACTTATTTTACTACCTCACTTAGCAACTCTAGGTTATGGTGTTGGACCAGGTGGAGAAGTTTTAGATACTTTTCCGTACTTCGTTAGTGGAGTACTTCACCTTATTTCTTCAGCTGTTTTAGGTTTTGGTGGTGTATACCATGCTTTAATTGGACCTGAAACTCTTGAAGAATCATTTCCATTCTTTGGTTATGTATGGAAAGATAAAAACAAAATGACTACTATTTTAGGAATTCATCTTGTTCTTTTAGGTTTTGGTGCTTGGCTACTTGTTTGGAAAGCTATGTACTTTGGTGGTATTTACGATACATGGGCTCCAGGTGGAGGGGATGTTCGCTATATTACAAACCCTACTTTAAGTCCTTTTGTAATCTTTGGTTACATCCTAAAATCTCCATTTGGTGGAGACGGTTGGATTCCTAGTGTTGATAACATGGAAGATGTTATTGGTGGACATATTTGGATTGGTAGTATTGAAATTTTTGGTGGTATTTGGCACATTCTAACAAAGCCTTTTGCTTGGGCAAGACGTGCTTTTGTATGGTCAGGTGAAGCTTATCTTTCATACAGTCTTGCAGCTGTTTCTTTAATGGCTTTAATTGCTGTACCTATGGTTTGGTTCAATAATACTGTTTACCCTAGTGAATTCTTTGGTCCTACAGGTCCTGAAGCATCACAGTCACAAGCTTTTACATTCCTTGTTCGTGACCAACGACTAGGTGCAAATGTTGCATCAGCTCAAGGTCCTACAGGTTTAGGTAAATACCTAATGCGTTCTCCTACAGGAGAAATTATTTTTGGTGGTGAAACAATGCGTTTTTGGGATTTTAGAGGTCCTTGGCTAGAGCCACTTCGTGGTCCTAATGGTCTTGATCTTAATAAGCTTAAAAATGATATTCAACCTTGGCAAGAACGTCGTTCTGCTGAGTACATGACTCATGCACCTCTAGGTTCACTGAACTCGGTAGGTGGAGTTGCTACAGAAATTAACGCAGTTAACTATGTAAACCCACGTAGTTGGTTAGCAACGTCTCATTTTGTTCTAGGTTTCTTCTTTTTTATTGGCCACTTATGGCATGCAGGTCGTGCACGTGCTGCTGCTGCTGGTTTTGAAAAAGGTATTGATCGTGATAATGAAGCGGTTCTTTCTATGCGTCCACTTGACTAATAGTTTGGCTAACATTCAGATTATTTAAAAATATTAGTTTTACAAAACTTTCTCTTCTTTTTTAGAAATAAAAGAAGAGAAAGTTTTTATTACATTTTAATTGAATTTACTTGAAAACGTGCTCTTGCGCGTTTAAAAGCAATATTAGCTTCAATTTTTTCTTTTCGACCATTAGCTTTTTCAAGAATTTCTTTCGCAGATTGATATTCAATTTCTGCTTCTTCTGGATTAATACTTGAACCTAAAACAGCCTCATTAACAAGAATAGTGACTTTGTTATCTTTTACAAGAGCAAAACCACCCATAAGTGCCATCGAAATCCATTCTGTTCCAGTTCGAACAAGCATTACACCAACATCTAGTCCTGTAATAAGTGGAGTGTGATTTTTTAATACACCCATTTGCCCAGTATTCGTTGGTAAAATAAGCTCTGTAGCTTCTTCGTTCCAAAAAATACGATCCGGGGCCATAATACAAACTTGTAAACTCATCTTTTTTACTCCTTTTTCTTTACTTCAACTATTTATGATGCTAAAGAAGCACCTTTTTCGATAGCCTCATCTAGATTACCTACTAAATAGAAAGATTGCTCAGGAAGAGCATCTAACTGACCTGTAAGAATCATTTGGAAACCTTGAATGCTTTCTGCTAGACTTACATACTTTCCTGGCGAACCTGTAAAAACTTCTGCTACAAAGAAAGGTTGCGAAAGAAAACGCTCTACTTTACGAGCACGAGCTACAACAAGACGATCTTCTTCAGATAATTCATCTAGTCCAAGAATTGCAATAATATCTTGAAGTTCTTTGTAACGTTGTAAAGTTTTTTTAACACCCTGAGCTGTATCATAATGCTCATCTCCTAAAATCCAAGGCTGTAACATTGTTGACGTAGAATCAAGTGGATCTACAGCAGGATAAATTCCTTTCGAAGCAAGACCACGAGATAATACTGTAGTTGCATCTAAGTGAGCAAAGGTTGTTGCTGGTGCTGGATCTGTTAAATCATCTGCGGGTACATAAACAGCTTGGATTGAAGTAATCGAACCATTTTTTGTAGAAGTAATACGCTCTTGTAAACCACCCATTTCAGTACTTAAAGTTGGTTGGTAACCAACCGCAGAAGGCATACGCCCTAAAAGAGCTGATACTTCTGAACCTGCTTGTACAAAGCGAAAAATATTATCAATAAATAATAATACATCTTGATTATTTACATCACGAAAGTAGGCTCGACTACCAAGCTCATTTGATGCTGGTCTCAACAGTCTGCCTCCGAACCGTACGTGCGACTTTCATCGCATACGGCTCTCCAAATACTAATATTAAGATCAAGTGAAACTGGTACTTGTCGCTAATGCTCTTTTTCAGTAGGCTCAAATAGAGAACTTTTTCCTTCTGATTGTATTTTTAAGGCTTCTTTTACAAGTTTATTCATATTTTCTTGTAACCTAGAAAATAGCGTAGCTTTTGTTTTTCTATTCTGGCTTGTTTTTAGAGTTTGGGAGATTATTTGCAGAAAATTAGTAATGTTTCTTTTGAAGTACAAGTAGCTCTTCAAATGTTAAGCCTTTTTCAAGAACTTTAATTTTATCCCCTTTATTCATTCGTATATCTCCTTTTTTATTCGAGTTCAATAATTGATAAGCTATTGCCATCATATTTACCATAATGAATGTCCATGTGACACGTTCGACAGACACATATTTGTTTTCGGTTCATTCTTTGCATTAGAGCAATCATGTATTTGTCCGAAAGTAATGCCCCATCTTTACGAAGTGCTTTTACGTGGTGCATTTCAAGATTTTCTTTTGATTGGCAGATTGTACATTCTGATGCAGAAAGAAGTTGAGTTCTTTTTACGTACGAGGATAATAATTGGTTATATTGAACTGGTTTTGTTTTAAAATCCCAAATATTATTTTTGTGTGATTTCATTGTATCTAAACCTAATTCCTCTGTTCGCTCTAATTGAGTGGATATTTGTGTACGATGTTTGGCGGCTAATGTGTGTACACATGAGTATTTTAAAATATACTCAATTCGGTTCATACTTGTCCCAAAATTATCCGCAGGGGCATAGTAATTTCTTAATCCTCGTATTACATAGTTATATCTTTGGACAATGATCTTATCCGGATAAAGGATCCAACCTTTTTTCTTGATTCCAGTTCCAGTTTTTGTACAGAAATTCTTTTCAGAGAGTTTTCGAACTATTTTATCCATTGGGATATAGAGTTTAGGTTGCCATCCTACTGTTCGTTTCTTATGTCTTCCTGATGAAGAATAACTTGATCTTGCCGAGATTTGGAGTTTATATCCCAAGAAAGTTACCTTTTTACTTGAGAAAGGTGTAATTTTTGTTTTTTCTGGGGATAATGTTAATTCGAGTTGTTCTTTTAGGAACGTTTGAATTTGTTCTTTTATTCCTTGAGCGAACTCATGTCCTCCAATGACTCCTACAATCCAGTCGTCAGCATATCTGATAAAGAGTATTTTTCGATATTGTGGATCAAAAGGATCTTTAGATGGTAACGTTCGTTGTGTTTTACTTAAAATTTGGATTTGTTTAAGGTCACTTTTTGAGGGTTGGACGTTTACTGTTCCAGAGACTGTACGTTTTGTTCGTAACCTATAGATTTTTCCTCGTATTTTATGATACTCAGGGTTATCCCTTCGTGTTTTATTGTAGGTTAACCCAATTTTTTGGGATAGGTTCGATACAAATTTATCAAATTCATTAAGATAAATATTTGCCAGTAATGGTGATAAGATTCCTCCTTGAGGTGTTCCTATTTTAGACCTTTCTATTGTTCTATTTACTTCTATGCCAGCTCGGAGTAATTTCCAGAGTAGTTGAATAAACCGTTCATCTTTGATCTTCTCTCGAAGTATATTTATTAAGATTTGGTGGTTTACGTTATCGTAACATCCTTTAATATCTCCCTCAATAGCCCATTTTATGCCCGACCATTCTGATCGGATTTCTTTTAGTGCTGAATGGCAACTACGCCCTGGTCTAAAACCATGACTATGGGTTGAGAATGTGGTCTCGTAAATATTGTCCATGATTAGTAACATAGCTTTTTGAACAACTTTGTCTCGAGAAGATGGTACCCCCAGGGGTCTTATATCTTTACTGTTTCCTTTTGGGATAAATACTCTTCTTACTGGTTTGAATTTGAATGTCTGATCTCGTAGTTGTCTACTAGTTTTGTCAATTAGTCTTTCTGACATTTTATCTAATGTGAGCTTATCCGTTCCTGGTGTCATATTACCAGGTTTGGACTTGATAAGGTTATATGCGAGAGTTAATAATTGTTTATTACATAGTAGTCTATATAGGTCCTTATTAACTGCCTCCTTATTTTCGCAGTTTCTTTTCTTAAGTGATTCAAGTCTTAGTAGGATTGATTGTCCCATTCGGTGATATCCTCCTCGTTCTTTCATCTAGTATTCTTGAAACCCCTTCAGAATCGATCTTTCAGACTGTCGACCTTACTATGGGTCATCCGTTACCTTAATCTATTATGACCTTAGGCAATCCTAGGTTCCTATGTGCACCGGTGTTGATTTGATCAGGGTTAGGGTACCGCGTTTGAAGATATTCCATATATGTGGATTGTCCCGAGTGTGGTAAGAATTTTAGTAGAATACTTTTACTAAAATTACTCTTGGCCTTGTATTTGGATATAAAGTTTGGGTTTTCATCTCAGTTTTATATCTACAAGAGGTTATGGCGACACCAACTCTTCTACGATTTAGGCAGTATAGCTTTTACCCGTCCTGTCTTTACCTACCTTTTTTTTATTTGCATTTGAGAGTTGCTGCCGTGCTAAAAGGTTTTTTAAGTCATGCTATTGTCCCCCAGTATTTTTCAACCTGAGGTAAGACTCTGGTTTAGACCCATCTTACCAGGGCCGTTAGGGTTTCCACCTAACTACCGATGCACTAGGTTATGATTTAATGTCAACCTAGCGCACGTATTCAGCCATAGTTAATGCTGTAAGACCTACACGCATACGTGCACCAGGTGGCTCGTTCATTTGTCCATAAACAAGGGCTACTTTTGATTCTGAAAGTTTGTTCGCGTTAATTACACCTGATTCTTTCATTTCCATGTATAAATCGTTTCCTTCACGCGTTCGCTCACCTACACCACCAAAAACAGAAACACCACCGTGTGCTTTGGCAATGTTGTTGATTAATTCCATAATAAGAACTGTTTTTCCTACACCAGCACCACCGAAAAGACCAATTTTTCCACCACGGCGGTAAGGAGCTAAAAGATCTACAACTTTAATACCTGTTTCAAAAATAGCAAGTTTTGTATCAAGATCTACAAATGCAGGTGCTTCACGGTGAATAGGTAAAGTCATTTCGTTTGCTACAGGACCCATTTCATCTACAGGTTCACCTAAAACATTGAAAATTCTACCTAGTGTACTTGTTCCTACTGGAACACTTAAAGCATCCCCAGTATCTACTACTTTCATTCCACGCATTAAACCATCTGTAGCGCTCATTGAGATAGCACGAACTAGGTTATCACCAAGAAGCGTTTGTACCTCACAAACAACTTTTAGATCTTCACCTGCTTCATTTTTTCCTTCAACAATAATAGCATTGTAAATGCTTGGCATGTTACCAGGAGTAAATGCTACATCAAGAACTGGCCCAATAATTTGTGTAATTGTTCCAACATTATTTTTTACACTAGTACTCATAAAAAAACCTTTTTTTTCCATTTAAATCCATATAGCTTGTAAGCAATTAATTAAGACCTCCTTTAAAGAGGTTAGCTGTATCATAGCATAGAATAAAAAAAGAATTTTACAAAAATACCAAGATAGTTTATATATAATAAAGAAGTAAAAAACTTTTCGAGCAGATTAACTAACAAAAAAAAAAATGAATTTTCGGAGGCGTGCATGTCACCACAAACTGAAACGAAAACAGGTACTGGCTTTAAGGCTGGTGTTAAAGATTACCGTCTTACTTACTATACTCCTGATTACCAAGTAAAGGAAACTGATATTCTTGCAGCTTTCCGTATGACTCCTCAGCCTGGTGTACCACCTGAAGAAGCTGGTGCAGCTGTAGCAGCTGAATCATCAACAGGTACTTGGACTACAGTATGGACTGATGGTCTAACTAGCCTTGATCGTTATAAGGGTCGTTGTTACGATATTGAACCAGTTCCGGGTGAAGATGAGCAGTACATTTGTTACATTGCTTACCCTATTGATCTTTTTGAAGAAGGTTCTGTAACTAACCTGTTCACATCAATCGTAGGTAACGTATTTGGTTTCAAAGCTCTTCGTGCTCTTCGTCTTGAAGATCTACGTATTTCTCCTGCTTACTGTAAGACTTTCTTAGGTCCGCCACACGGTATTCAGGTTGAACGTGATCGTCTGAACAAGTACGGTCGTCCGCTTCTAGGTTGTACAATTAAGCCTAAACTAGGTCTTTCAGCTAAGAACTATGGTCGTGCTGTTTATGAATGTCTTCGTGGTGGTCTTGATTTCACTAAGGATGATGAAAACGTAACTTCACAGCCATTCATGCGTTGGAGAGATAGATTCCTTTTCTGTGCTGAAGCTATTCATAGATCTCAAGCAGAAACAGGTGAGGTTAAGGGTCACTACTTAAACTGTACTGCAGGCACTTCTGATGAAGTTATGCGCCGTGCTGAATTTGCTCGTGATCTAGGTGTACCTATTGTTATGCATGATTATTTAACAGGTGGTTTCACTGTAAACACTTCACTTGCTAATTACTGTCGTAATAATGGTCTTCTTCTTCATATTCACCGTGCAATGCACGCTGTAATTGATCGTCAGCGTAACCATGGTATTCATTTCCGTGTACTTACAAAGGCTCTTCGTATGTCTGGTGGTGATCACCTTCACTCAGGTACTGTTGTAGGTAAACTTGAAGGTGAACGTGAAGTAACTCTAGGTTTCGTTGACCTAATGCGTGATGCTTACATTGAAAAAGATCGTTCACGTGGTGTATACTTTACACAAGATTGGTGTGGTTTATCGGGTACAATGCCAGTAGCTTCTGGTGGTATTCACGTATGGCATATGCCAGCTCTTGTTGAAATTTTCGGCGATGATTCATGTCTTCAATTCGGTGGTGGTACTCTTGGTCACCCATGGGGTAACGCTCCAGGTGCTGCTGCAAACCGTGTAGCTCTTGAGGCTTGTGTTCAAGCTCGTAACGAAGGTCGTGACCTTGCTCGTGAAGGTGGTGATGTTATTCGTGCGGCTTGTAAGTGGTCTCCTGAACTAGCTGCGGCTTGTGAAGTTTGGAAAGAAATTAAGTTCGAATTCGAAGCTATGGATAAGCTTTAATTTCTGACTTTTTATTAGAGGGTGTTTCTTTTAGAATCTTTCTAAAAGAAACATCCTTTTGTAATTGTAATACTAAGAAAGGCGGATAGCTCAGTGGATAGAGCACAGGATTCCGAAGCCTGGTGTCGAGGGTTCGATTCCCTCTTTGCCTAAATTAAACTTTTTTTTTCTAAAATAATACTATACAGCTATGATAACCATAGATAATCTAATAAAAAGCAAAAAATTAGTTTAACTAGTTAAGTTATGATTGATTTAGTGAAATCACCTGTATTAACAGAAAAATCTGCTATTTTATTGGAAAAAAACCAATACACTTTTGATGTAGATTTACGGTTAACAAAAACAAAAATTAAAACATTGATTCAGGAAGTATTTGATGTAAAAGTTTTATCTGTAAATACACATCGTTCTCCTCGAAAGAAAAAACGTTTAGGTCAGTATCAAGGTTATAAACCAAGAAATAAAAGAGTGATTGTGACTTTACATTCTGAAGATTCCATTGCACTTTTTCCTGAAGAATAAGACTTGTTTCAAGATTCGCGCAAAAAGTATTTTTTATTTTTTTATGTATTATGGGTATTCGTTTTTATAGAGCATATACGCCAGGGACGCGTAATAGATCCGTTTCCGACTTTGCAGAAATTACAAAAAGTAAACCTGAAAAGTCACTAACCTCTTATCAACATAGGTCAAAAGGGCGTAATAATCGTGGTATTATTACTTGTCAACAACGCGGTGGTGGACATAAACGACTTTATCGTACAATTGATTTTCATCGTAATAAATTAGGCTTACCTGCAAAAGTTTTTAGTATTGAATATGATCCAAATCGAAGTGCACGAATTGCACTTCTTCATTACCAAGATGGAGAAAAAAGGTATATTTTATCTCCTAGGGGTCTTGCTATTGGAGAATCTCTTCTTTCCGATGCACAAGCACCTATTCAATTAGGAAATGCACTTCCTTTAAGAAATATGCCACTTGGTACAGAAGTTCATAATATAGAATTACAACCGGGTAGTGGAGGAAAACTTGCAAGAGCTGCAGGTAGTTTGGCACAAATCGTAGCAAAAGAAGGTGATTATGTTACTTTACGACTCCCATCTGGAGAAGTACGTTTAGTATCGAGAAATTGTTGGGCTACTATTGGTCAAGTAGGTAATTTTGAGGCGAATAATATAGTAGTAGGAAAAGCTGGGAGAAAGCGTTGGCTTGGACGTCGACCAAAAGTTCGAGGTGTAGTAAAAAATCCAGTAGATCACCCTCATGGTGGTGGTGAAGGGCGAGCTCCTATTGGTAGAGCTAGACCAGTGACACCTTGGGGTAAACCAGCACTTGGTAAAAAAACAAGAAAACCTAAAAAATATAGTTCAGACCTTATTCTTCGTAATCGAAAATAATATAGATAATAAAAAATTATGACACGATCTCTAAAAAAAGGACCTTTTGTTGCAAATCATCTTTTAAAAAAAATTGATAAGTTAAATGCATTAGGAGAAAGACAAGTGGTAACAACTTGGTCTCGCGCCTCTACTATTGTACCTATTATGATTGGGCATACTATTGCTGTTTATAATGGTCGTGAACATATACCTGTATTTGTAAGTGATCAGATGGTTGGTCATAAATTAGGGGAATTTGCTTCTACTCGTACCTTTCGTGGGCACGTGAAAACAGATAAAAAAGCACGTCGCTAAAAGGAGGATTTCATTATGTCAAAAATACAAGCAAAAGCAATAAAACGAAATATACCTATGTCTCCATTTAAAGTGAGACGAGTATTAGATCAAATTCGTGGTAGATCTTATGAAGAAGCTTTAATGATTTTAGCCTTTATGCCATATCGTGCTTGTCAACCCGTTTTAAAAGTTCTTTCTTCTGCAGCATCTAATGCGAAACATAATTTAGGTTTAAAAAAAGCTACTTTAATTGTTAGTGAGGCTCAAGTAGATCAAGGTTCAAAAATGAAACGTTTTAGACCCAGAGCACAAGGACGAGGTTTTCCGATTCAAAAACCTACTTGTCATATTATGATTGAAGTTAAGCAAAAAAATTAAGCAAAAAAATTAAGTAAAAAATTATGGGCCAGAAAGTTCATCCTATAGGATTTCGAATTGGTGTTACGCAGAATCATTCTTCACATTGGTTTTCAAAACCTAACCAATATGCAAGTTTATTACAAGAAGATTTAACGATCCGATCTTATTTGAAAGAAAAATGTGTTGAAGCTGGTATTTCCAATATTCAACTTTATAGAAAAGCTGACCGTGTAGAAATTGAGCTTCATGCTGCACGACCTGTAGTTATTTTAGGTCGAAAAGGTAATGGACTTGATAGTTTACGTCAAGGTTTACAATCAAAACTTAATCAGACTCGCCAGTTTGCTATTCAAGTAGTAGAAATTCGAGAACCTGATATTGAAGCACGATTAGTTGCTGAATTTATTAGTAGTCAGTTAGAAAAACGTATTCCTTTTCGTCGTGCAATGAAACAAGGATTACTAAGAGCAAAACGTGCTGGTGTTGAAGGGATGAAAATACAGGTTTCTGGCCGTTTAAATGGTGCAGAAATTGCTAGAAGTGAATGGGTACGTGAAGGTCGTGTACCTTTACAAACTTTACGTGCTGATATTGATTATTGTCATCACGAAGCTAATACTATTTATGGTATTCTTGGAATTAAAGTTTGGGTTTTTAAAGATAACAATACTTTTGCTTAAGGACCAATTTTAAATTAATGTATTATAAGGAGAAGTTAGATGTTAAGTCCTAAAAGAACAAAGTTCCGAAGGTATCATCGTGGAAGTTTAAAAGGAACTTCTGGACGCGGGAATACAGTCTCTTTTGGAGAATTTGGAATACAAGCACTAGAAGCTGGGTGGATTACTTCACGTCAAATTGAAGCGGGTCGACGTGTAATGACAAGATATGCTCGTCGAGGTGGAAAACTTTGGATTCGAATTTTTCCCGATAAGCCAATTACTATGCGACCAGCTGAAACACGTATGGGTTCAGGAAAAGGAGCACCAGATTATTGGGTTGCCGTTGTAAAACCAGGTAAAATTTTATTCGAAATTGCAGGTGTTCCTGAACCTATTGCAAGATCAGCTATGCGAATTGCTTGCTATAAAATGCCAGTCAAAACTCGTATTATTACCAAGGTTTCTTAATATTGTTATTTTTTATTAATCATGATTCAAACTCAATCGTATTTAAGTGTTGCCGATAATAGTGGCGCACGAAAACTTATGTGTATTCAAGTATTAGGAGGAAATAATCGTCAGTATGCTAATATCGGTGATATTATTGTAGCTGTTGTAAAAGATGCTATTCCTAATATGCCGTTAAAAAAATCTGATGTTGTACGAGCTGTTATTGTTCGTACACGTAAAGGTTTACGGAGAGAAAATGGGATGTCTATTCGTTTTGATGATAACGCAGCTGTTATTATTAATAAAGAAGGAAATCCGAGAGGAACCCGTGTTTTTGGGCCTATTGCTCGTGAACTTAGAGATCGTAATTTTACAAAAATTGTTTCTTTGGCTCCTGAAGTTTTATAAACCTATAACCTGATTATGACACAAAGACTAAAAACTGTTTATAAAAATGAAATTGTACCCAAATTAATAGAGAAATTTCAATACAAAAATATTCATCAAGTTCCACAAGTAGTAAAGGTTGTTATCAATCGTGGGTTAGGAGAATCAGGTCAAAATGCAAAAAGTCTTGAATCTTCTTTAAATGAAATGAGCCGTATTGCAGGACAACGAGGGATTATTACTCGATCAAAAAAAGCTATTGCAGGATTTAAAGTAAGACCAGATATGCCAGTAGGTATTTCTGTGACTTTACGCGGGGAACGCATGTATGCTTTTCTCGATCGCCTAATTAATCTAGCCCTTCCACGTATTCGTGATTTTCAAGGAGTTAATCCAAAAAGTTTTGATGGGCATGGAAATTATAGTCTTGGTGTTGAAGAACAATTAATGTTTCCTGAAATCAATTATGATAAAATTGAACAAATCCAAGGAATGGATATTTCTATTATTACTAGTTGTAAAGCCGATGATGAAGGAAAGGCTCTTTTAACTATTTTAGGTATGCCTTTTCGTAAAAAATAAATAAAAGGAGAAAAAAAACGTGGGAAAAATGACAAGTGATCGAGTGGGTGATATGATTACCCGCTTACGAAATGCTAATCTAGTAAAAACAAAATATGTTTTAATTCCAAAAACAAAATTAACTTTAGAAATGGCTCGAATTCTTGTTCAAGAAGGCTTTATTGAAAATTTTGAAGAAATTAAACCTCTTCCTTTATATATCCGTATTGGATTGAAATATAAAGAAAAAAAACATATTACAAAATTAATACGTATTAGTAAACCAGGATTACGCGTTTATGTAAATCGTAACGAAATACCACGTGTTTTAGGAGGAATTGGAATTGCAATTCTTTCGACATCACAAGGAATTATGACTGATCGAGAAGCAAGAGTCCAAAAAATTGGTGGCGAAGTATTATGTTATGTATGGTAAATCATGGAAAAACAAGAAGAATTAATTGAAATGGAAGGGGTCATTACAGAAACCCTTCCAAATGCAATGTTTCGTGTTATTCTAGATAACGGTTTTCATGTTTTAGCACATATTTCTGGTAAAATTAGAAGAAATCATATTAAAATTTTATTAGGTGATAAAGTTACAGTAGAACTCACCCCTTATGATTTAACTAAAGGACGCATTACTTATCGTGTAAGAAACCGTTAATTATTTAAAAAATTATTATGAAAGTACGTAGCTCAGTAAAAAAAATGTGTGAAAAATGTCGACTAATTAGAAGACATAGGAAAGTAATGGTTATTTGTACAAATCCAAAACATAAACAACGCCAAGGTTAATTTTTTACTTTCTTTTCTTAAAAAAAAGATAGAGAAATCAAGCCAAGTCCGTTATGATAAACTATAGATTCTGCATCTATGGCCGAGTGGACGATGGCTCGTGACTCATAATCTCGCTTCGAAAGAACAGCGCTGGTTCGAATCCAGCTGGATGCAATACAAATTAATCAGGAGAAAAAACAAATGGCAAAAAAAAGTATGATTGAGCGTGAAAGAAAACGTTCTCTATTAGTTCTTAAATATGCAGAAAAACGTAAAGAAATAAAAAAAAGAATTCATCAAGCTGTAACTTTTGATGAGAAGTTTACTTATTACTGCGAATTACAAAAATTACCACCTAATAGTGCTCCATCAAGATTACACAATCGTTGTATGGTTACAGGTAGACCTAAAGGTTATTATCGTCATTTTGGATTATCTCGACATCTTGTCAGAGAAATGGCTCATCAAGGTATTTTACCAGGTGTAACTAAATCAAGCTGGTAAATAGATAAAACACGAAAGTTATTTTACTACTTTCGTGTTTTGTTTGTTTATTTTTTAGTCATGACCAAAAAAGATACAATCTGGAAATTGATCTCGCATTTTTGAAAAAGAACCTTTTTTCTCTTGCCAAGTTTTAATTAAATCAGTTGTTTGATTTAATAAAGAGATAGCTTCTGTTTGCGAAACCCATGATGAATTATTTAATCGCTCTTTTAACTCATCCCATGCATCTTTTCGTGGCCAAAAAAAATATTCTGTTAGCGGTTCTGTTTCGTTTCCTACTCTTTGATCTAATGCAATCCCTAAACTTTTTTCAAGCCATAAAACTCTTAAAACAAATTTACTCATATTTTATTTCCTTTTTTATTATTAAAATGTAACACTTTATGGAGTTCTTTTTTTCTTTTCTTGAGTAAAATAAAAGAAAAGGAGAAATTTTTATGCCACGTTCCCAAAGAAATGATAATTTCATTGATAAAACATTTACTGTTATTGCTGATATTCTATTAAAAGTATTACCAACATCTAAACGAGAAAAAGAAGCCTTTACTTATTATAGAGATGGAATGTCAGCACAAGCAGAGGGTGAATATGCAGAAGCTTTACAAAATTATTATGAAGCTTTACGTCTTGAAATTGATCCTTATGATCGAAGTTATATTCTTTATAATATAGGATTAATTCATACAAGTAATGGAGAACATACAAAAGCTTTAGATTTTTATTATCAAGCATTAGAGAGGAACCCTTGTTTACCTCAAGCTCTTAATAATATTGCTGTTATCTATCATTATCGTGGAGAAAAAGCTATTGAAGTAGGAGATGCTCAAGCTTCTGAATCTTTGTTTGATAAAGCAGCTGAATATTGGCGAGAAGCAATCCGGTTAGCACCTACTAATTATATTGAAGCACAAAATTGGTTGAAAATTACTGGTCGTTTAGTGGATTAAAGATTAATTGAAGATTGATTCTCTTTATTATAAAAAAATAATAGAGTGAATCAATAAAAAAAGCTTGATTTTTTAAATCACTTTCTGTTATCTTATATGTAAGATAGCTAGGATAGCTCAGTCGGTAGAGCAGAGGACTGAAAATCCTCGTGTCGCCAGTTCAAATCTGGCTCCTGGCAATATTATTAGGATTTGACTAAACGATCGTTTAGTCAAATATCATCTTTTAAAATGGAAAAACCAGAGGATCTGGAAAAAATCTATTTATTTCAATTAATAACCCAGCAATAAAACCAAAATACAAAGCAGCTAATACAGGTGCTGTTGATAAATAAGTTTGAAAATCCTTCATTTTTTTTCTTTTCAGTTTATAGGTAGTAGTAAATATAATAACTAAATTTATTAACTAATTTCTTCTTGCTCAATATAAAGGAAAAGCGAAGCCATAGCAACTGCAGGGAAAACAAGACCTACTAAAGGTACGAGTAAAGAAGGTAAAAAAGAACTAAGCATGGAAGTTTTATTATATTGAACTATTTTTCTTTATTAATCTTATTATAAAAACAGTTACAAAAAAGGACAAGTTTTCATTAACTTTTCTTAATAGATATGTTATTGTTATGGTTAAGACAGAGAAAATTTATTTTTCTCATTTGTAAAAGAAAAAAGAAGGAATGGAATATGTCTAGATATCGCGGACCTCGTTTAAGAATTGTTCGTCGTCTTGGTGAATTGCCAGGCTTTACGCGCAAACTTTCAAAGAAAGAAAACCCGCCTGGTCAACACGGAGCATCTTTATCAAATAAAAAAAGTTCACAATATAGTATTCGTTTACGTGAGAAACAAAAGCTACGTTATAATTACGGGATTACAGAACGTCAGTTACTTAATTATATGAAGAAAGCTAGAAGATCAAAAGGTTCTTCCGGTGAAATCCTTCTAAAATTATTAGAAATGCGTCTTGATAATATTATTTTTCGATTAGGTATGGCACCTACTGTTTTAGCCGCTCGACAATTAGTAAGCCATGGACATATTTTAGTCAATCAAAATTCTGTGGATATTCCTAGTTATCTTTGTAGACCTAAAGATATTATTAGTGTAAAAGCATCCTCTAAAAAACTTGTAGAAAATTTTTTAGAAATCACAAATATTGATTCTCTTCCAGAACATTTAACATTTACAAAAAGTACATTAAATGGTGAAATCAAAAGTATTGTACAGCGAAGTTGGATTTCTTTAAAAATTGATGAACTTTTAGTTATCGAATATTATTCTCGTAAAGTTTAAAAAAATATTTAAAAAAATGGCTAGACAAATCAAAAAAATAGTCACTCGAAAGGTGAAAAGAAAAGTAACGAAAGGCGTTGTTCATATTCAAGCGACTTTTAATAATACAATTGTTACGATTACAGATATGAAAGGTGGTGTTTTAGCTTGGTCTTCTGCAGGAGCTTGTGGATTTAAAGGTGCACGAAAAGCCACTCCATTTGCTGCACAAACAGCTGCAGAACAAGCAGCACGCCAATCTATGGATCAAGGAATGAGACATGTCGAAATTATGGTAACAGGGCCGGGATCAGGTCGGGAAACTGCTATTCGAGCTATTCAAGCAACAGGCCTTGGTATTACTCTAATTAGAGATATTACACCCGTACCGCATAATGGTTGTCGACCACCTAAAAAACGTCGTGTTTAATTAGAAAAGATATTTAATTATGCATGGACGAAAAATCTTATCTACTTAAGATGCCTAGCCTAGAGACTCTAAAAGGTCAAACATTTTTTGAAAGAGATATAGAAAAACATCTTGTAATACCTCCTGAATGGCAAAGAGAAACCGATCAAGAATTACTTCTTTATGCACTATTTCAACTTGGACCCTTTTCTCATGGACAAGGTTTAACAATTGCTAATGGTTTAAGAAGAACATTATTAAATAATATTATAGGTTTTGGAATTACTTCAGTAAAGTTTGAACCGAAATGGGTAGATATATCTAAAGAAGTTTTCATTCATGAATATTCTACGATTCCAGGTATTTGGGAATCTATTTTTGAAATTATAGAAAACCTAAAAAAGATAAAAATTCGAAGAGAAAATTCTCCTTTTGAACCTTTTGAAAAACAGGTAATACGTATTACACAGGATAAACCTGGTGTATTAAGAGCTGATTCTATTAAATTACCTCCTTTTTTAAAAATATTAAATCAAAATCAACCTATTGTATCTATGATGTCTTCAAATCTTATTTTAGATATTATAATAACAATTGAAGCACAAACAGGTAATCATTTATGTAATAATCAATTTATACATGTAAGTGAAGTTTGTTTACCTATTAAATGGGTTAATTATGTGATTAAAACGGATCCTTTATTAGGTTCTAAAAGTCCTGAATCTCTTTTTTTTGAAATATCTACAGATGGCACAATAACGCCGCAAGAAGCTCTTTCAAAAGCTGCAGATATTTGTATAGATTTATACTCATGTTTTTCAACAGCACAAAAAGAACTCGAAGTAAAATCTATAGTTAAGGAAAAAGTTACGGAAGAGGTAAAGGAAGAAATAATAACAAACAAGGTTACAATTGAAAATTTAGGGCTTTCTGTACGAGCTTACAATTGTTTAAAAAGAGCTAATATTTATACAGTTACAGATTTATTAACGAAATCAAAATCTGATTTATTAGCTATGAAAAATTTTGGTAAAAAATCAGCTGATGAAGTTTATGAAGCATTACAAAATCGTTTAGGGATTGATTTACCTCTAGATTAAAAAAAGTAAAAGAAAAAAGGAGTGGTTTTGTGATCATAGCAACTGGTCGAAGAAAAAAATCAACAGCAACAGTAAAATTAACTTCTGCTGGATACGGGGAGACAGGAATATCTTCCATGACTATTAATGGAATAGATGCTGCACTTTATATGCAAAATAATCAGAACTTTCCTCGATCAATTCAAGCTCCTTTAGAAGCTTTAGGATATGAACAGGATTATCAATTAAATATTACATGTTCTGGTGGTGGTCTTACTGGTCAAGCAGAAGCTATTCAATTAGGATTAGCTCGTGCATTATGTTTACTTAAAGCAACAAATAGGCCAGCATTAAAAGCTAGTGGGTATCTTACACGAGATCCACGTAGTAAAGAAAGAAAAAAATATGGATTAAAAAAAGCCCGTAAAGCTTCTCAATTCTCAAAACGTTAATATAAAAGGATAATATTTACTATGTCAACAACAACAGACGCAATTATTGAACAATTAAAGTCAATTACACTTTTAGAAGCTGCTGAATTAGTCTCACAAATTGAAGAGACTTTTGGGGTAGATGCTTCTGCACCGGTCGGTGGTGGAATGATGATGGCAGCAGCTCCGGGTGCAGCTAGTGGTGCTGCGGAAGAAGAAAAAACGGAATTTGATGTCATTTTAGAAGAAGTTCCTTCCGATAAAAGAATTGCGGTAATTAAAGCCGTACGTGCATTAACTTCATTAGGCTTAAAAGAAGCAAAATCTTTAATTGAATCTACACCAAAACCTATTAAGGAAGGTGTTTCTAAAGATGATGCCGAAGATGCTAAGAAACAACTAGAAGAAGCAGGTGGTAAAGTTTCGATTAAGTAATTATTTTTTAGTTACCGAATCTTTCGGTAACTAAAAAATACTAAACTTCTTTATTAACAAAAGGTAATGATCCAATAACTCTGGCTTGTTTTATAGCTTTTGTAACTAAACGTTGTTGCTTAGCATTTAAACGAGTTACTCGGCGAGGTAAAATTTTCCCTTGTTCTGTAACAAATTTACGCAATAAATCTATATTTTTATAATCAATTAGTTCACCTGACTTTATTGGAGAAAATTTATTTTTCATTTTTTTTGCAATTCTTTTTAGTTAGTAAAATAACACGAATTGGCAAAAAAGACCATAAAAAAAGAATGGCGGGGGGTGGATTTGAACCACCGACCCCAGGATTATGAGCCCCGTGAGCTACCAGACTGCTCTACCCCGCTACTTGAATTTTAACATAAGGTTGATTTTTAAGTACATTCCCAGTAAACTACAAATAACGTTTTTTGCCTTCTTAGCTCAGGGGCTAGAGCATCGTATTTGTAATGCGACGGTCGTCGGTTCGAATCCGACAGAAGGCTATTTATAAATCTTTTACAGAATATATAGTTTTTCATGAAAGAGTATAGTATACTAGAAAAGTAGCCCTAGCAAAAAGAGGAATTATCAAAAATAGGTTGGATTATGAATTTTTTAACAGTTCTTGCTCGTTTACCAGAAGCTTATGCTCCATTTGATCCAATTGTAGACGTATTACCGGTTATCCCTGTGCTTTTCCTATTACTTGCTTTTGTTTGGCAAGCTTCAGTAAGTTTCCGATAATCCATAATTAAGGAGATAACTAAATGAATCTAGAAGTCGTTTTCCAATTAGGGTCGTTGCTTTTTATTCTAGCAGCAGGACCCCTTGTTATTATTTTACTTTCTGCTCGTCAAGGTAACCTATAAGGATATTAATTTTATGCCTACAATTCTATCAGATAGCCAAATTGTTATTGCTCTTTTTACAGCTTTAATTACTGGCATTTTTGCTTTAAGATTAGGAACAGAACTATATAAGTAAATACTTTTTGTTAAGAAATTTGTTTTTTGTGACAAATTTCTTAACTTTTTTCAAACTCAATTTTCTTTTAAAAAAATTAGTTATAAACCCCCCGTATTTTGGAGGGTTATTTTAAGAAATTAATCGAAATCTTTTGCGTTTGGGTTACGACCTGGATCATTTGAAAGGAAGCCAAAAATAAATAGAGAAACAAAAAAAATCACTACAGTATATACAAAAATTTTTAAAGTTAACATAGTTTTTATGGGAAGTGTATCGTTTCGTCAGGCGACAATATTATTGTATCCAATAATAACATATGGAACAAGAAGAAAATACAATAATATTGACAATTTTATTTAATATTAGTTTACTTATAGTTAAGAGTTGGTAGCTCAGTTGGTAGAGCACTCGGCTTTTAACCGACCGGTCCTGGGTTCGAGTCCCAGCCAACTCATTAAATAATTTTTAAGATCTTGCGAAAGGAAAACTTCAGGGCTATACTATTTATGATTTAGTACGTTGCACACAATTAAATATATTTTATTGTTGTTCGCACTAGAACACCCGTATTACAAAAAGAAAGGAGTGGATTATGGCAGGTTCAACAGGAGAACGCCCTTTTTCTGATATTGTTACAAGTATTCGTTATTGGGTTATTCACAGTATTACAATTCCTTCATTATTTGTTGCAGGATGGCTTTTCGTTAGTACTGGTTTAGCTTACGATGTTTTTGGTACACCTCGTCCAAATGAATATTTTAGTGAGGCTAGACAAGCAATTCCACTTATTTCAGATCGTTTTAATGCTTTAGAGCAGTTAGAAAACCAATTAGCATAAAAAAATATGACAACAAATAAAACATTTACATATCCTATTTTTACATTCCGTTGGCTAGCTGTACACGCTCTAGCAGTTCCTACTGTTTTCTTTTTAGGAGCTATTTCAGCAATGCAGTTTATTCAACGATAATAAAAATAAAGAAAACATTTTATGACACAACCTAATCCAAACAAACAGCAAGTAGAACTAAACAGAACAAGTTTATACTGGGGTCTATTACTTATTTTTGTTTTAGCTGTTTTATTTTCTAGTTATATTTTTAACTAATTTTCATTTTTATAGTTTAGAGTGAAAGGCTTATTTTTGAAAAAGGATGATTGTTTATGACAAACACTGGAACAAAAGGTAGAATTCCTTTATGGCTTGTTGGTACAGTTGGGGGTATAGCAGCGTTAGGACTGTTATCACTTTTCTTCTACGGATCGTATTCTGGTCTTGGTTCATCATTATAATTTTTTTGATATACTTTACTAATAATAGTAAAGTATATCAATTGTTTTTTACTTTATGTTAAAACGTTTCATTTTTTTAGTAACGGTTTTATTATTTTTACTAACGGTTCTTCGAGATTCGTGGATTTTCTTTTTTTTAAAATCAACTATTTGTCTTTGTTTTATTTTACTAGAAGGACATCAAGGAAAAAAAGAAAAGAAATCTTATCGATATTGGTATAGTACAGAAGAGTTTGAAAGCTATGGTCAAGCTATAAATTTTGGACAGTGGATTAGCCGTTTGTTTTTTCTTTTAGTATATGTTTCCATCCTTTTAGGATTTCCTTTGTAGAAGATCTTGTCTTTTAGGTGTATACTAGATATAGTATTTAAAAGAAAAATAAGAATATAATGGTTGAACCTCTTTTATCAGGTATTGTATTAGGACTAATTCCAGTTACTATTTCAGGTTTATTTGTTACAGCTTATCTTCAATATCGTCGTGGAGATCAATTAAATTTTTAATATTGTTTTTTTAGAAATCTTATTCAAGAAATAAGATTTCTAAAAAAATCTTTTCTAAATTCTATTTCTTTAGTATAATAATTATAGAAGGGATGTAGCGCAGTTTGGTAGCGCATTGCATTTGGGTTGCAAGGGTCGCAGGTTCGAATCCTGTCATCCCTACTTTAAAAGTAGGTTCTTAATAATATTAAATATCTAATAATACCCCCAAGGGGATTCGAACCCCTGTTACCTCCGTGAAAGGGAGATGTCCTAGGCCTCTAGACGATGGGGGCAATATATACAAAATCCATACAAAGGTAGCGGATGATGGGATTCGAACCCACGACATCAACCTTGGCAAGGTTGCGCTCTACCACTGAGCTACATCCGCATTTCTTTGTTGTTTGTATGATAGCGAAATAACTTATATCTGTCTAGTTCTTTTTAATAAGCTTTTTGTTGAGCAACTTGATCTACTAAACCATACTCTTTTGCTTCACGACCAGACATAAATCGATCACGATCCATATCTCGTGCAATTGTAGTTAAACGTTGACCTGTTCTTTCAGCATAAATTTGACCTACTTGTCGTCTGATACGCATTACTTCTTCTGCCTCTGCAGTAACTTCCGAAGCTTGGCCCTGGCTTCCGCCTTGAGGTTGGTGAATCATAATTCTTGCATGAGACAATGCCAATCTATGACCTCGTTCACCGCCGGCTAAAACAAAAGATGCCATAGAAGCAGCAATCCCTACACAAATAGTAGTCACACTTGCATTTACATGTTGCATTGCATCATAAACAGCAATACCGCAAGTAACAGATCCTCCAGGTGAATTTATATAAATATATAATCTTTTACTTTCATCTTCTGCACTAAGGTATAACATAATACCAACAAGTTGATTTGCGAGTTCATCATCAAGATCAGAACCTAAAAATAAGACACGTTCACGATATAACCGATTATAAAGATCGATCCATTGAGGTGCAGGTTCTCCGGGAAGTCTATAAGCTACTTTAGGAACACCAATAGGCATTTTTTTTTTTCTAAAATTTTTTTTTCTGGCAATATTTTTTGAAACTTGGCAAAAAGTCTATTCTGGTTTAAACTAATAAAGGATTTGTTCATCTTCTTATAATAATAAGAAATAAATAGAAAAAAAGAAAGTCAACTATGTTAAAAAAAAATTTGTATGGGATTACCTTGGTATCGAGTACATACTGTTGTATTAAATGATCCGGGCCGATTAATTGCAGTTCACTTAATGCATACGGCTCTTGTTTCTGGTTGGGCTGGTTCGATGGCCCTTTATGAACTTGCTGTTTTTGATCCTTCAGATCCTGTTTTAAATCCTATGTGGCGTCAAGGGATGTTTGTAATTCCTTTCATGACTCGTTTAGGTGTAACAAAATCTTGGGGTGGTTGGAGTATTAGTGGCGAAACAATTACAAATCCTGGTATTTGGAGTTATGAGGGTGTAGCCGCTTCTCATATTGTACTTTCAGGATTACTTTTCCTTGCTGCTATTTGGCATTGGGTTTATTGGGATCTTGAACTTTTTCGTGATCCACGTACAGGTGACCCTGCTTTAGATTTACCAAAGATTTTTGGTATTCATTTATTTTTATCAGGTCTGCTGTGTTTTGGTTTTGGTGCTTTCCATGTAACAGGTCTTTTTGGCCCTGGTATTTGGGTTTCTGATCCTTATGGTATTACCGGAAGTGTTCAACCGGTTTCGCCTGCTTGGGGTCCTGAAGGTTTTGATCCTTATAACCCTGGTGGAGTAGCTTCACACCACATTGCTGCTGGTGTTTTAGGTATTATTGCAGGGCTATTTCATTTAACCGTTCGTCCTCCACAACGTCTATATAAAGCTTTACGTATGGGGAACATTGAAACTGTTCTTTCAAGTAGTATTGCTGCAGTATTTTGGGCAGCTTTTGTAGTTGCTGGTACTATGTGGTACGGGTCAGCTGCAACTCCAATTGAACTTTTTGGTCCAACACGTTATCAGTGGGATCAAGGTTTTTTCCAAGAAGAAATTGAGCGTCGTGTTCAAAAAAGTGTAGCAAGTGGTAAGAGTTTATCTCAAGCTTGGTCTACTATTCCAGAAAAACTAGCTTTTTATGATTATATTGGAAATAATCCAGCTAAGGGTGGTCTTTTCCGTTCAGGTCCTATGGATAACGGAGATGGTATTGCAGCAGGTTGGTTAGGTCATGCTGTTTTTAGTGATAAAGAGGGGCGTGAACTATTCATTCGTCGTATGCCAACTTTCTTTGAAACATTTCCTGTTTTACTTCTTGATAAAGATGGTGTTGTACGTGCCGATGTTCCTTTCCGTCGAGCAGAATCAAAATACAGTGTTGAACAAGTAGGAGTAAATGTTACTTTTTACGGTGGTGAACTTGATGGTGTAAGTTTTAGTGATCCTGCTACTGTTAAAAAATATGCTCGTCGTGCTCAATTAGGTGAAATTTTTGAATTTGATCGTGCAACTTTACAATCTGATGGTGTTTTCCGTAGTAGTCCACGTGGTTGGTTTACTTTTGGTCATCTTTGTTTTGCATTATTATTCTTCTTTGGCCATATTTGGCATGGTGCTCGAACAATTTTCCGTGATGTTTTTGCAGGTATTGATCCAGATCTTGATGAGCAAATTGAATTTGGTGCTTTCCAGAAACTTGGTGATATTACTACAAAGCGTCAGGCAGTTTAAACAATTATCTTTTAAAGGAAATTATGGAAGCATTAGTTTACACTTTTTTATTAGTCGGGACTCTAGGGATCATTTTCTTTGCTATCTTTTTTCGTGAACCTCCTCGCATTGTAAAATAGAAAAAAAAGGAAGGAGGGAGTTTCCTTCCTTCCTTTTTATCTATTAATCTTCGTGTTCTTCAAATGGATCTCTTAGATCTTGAGAAGGGGGACCAAAACCAACATAAATGGAATACCCTGTAATACTAAGGAGGAGGCAGGCAATAAATACTGTTGAAAAAAAAGCAGGTGTTTCCATTGTTTTGATTGTTTCGATTATTTTCAAATAATCTTATTCTATTACGGAAAGTAAAAAAAATCCAATATAAAAAATGATATGGCAACTACATCAAAAGGAAAAACGTCAGTTACTAAAGGAAAAGTAACTGCATTAGGTACAGCTTTAAAACCACTAAACTCAGAATATGGTAAGGTAGCACCTGGTTGGGGTACAACTGTAGTTATGGGTATTTTTATGGCTCTTTTTGCTCTTTTCTTAGTTATTCTTTTACAAATTTATAATTCATCTGTTCTACTTGATGGTGTTGGTATGAGCTGGGCAAGTTTAGGTTAATACATATGTTATGATTAGAAATAGAATTTTCTCTAAAAATTCCGTGAACTTATAAAGTCACATATCATTTGAAAATGATTGATAAAAAATTGAGATATTGTCTATTTTATTGAGGCTTTATGAGTAAAGTATATGATTGGTTTGAAGAAAGACTAGAGATTCAGGCAATTGCAGATGATGTATCAAGTAAATATGTACCGCCCCATGTTAATATTTTTTATTGTCTAGGTGGAATTACATTAACTTGTTTCCTTGTCCAGGTTGCTACAGGTTTTGCAATGACTTTTTATTATAGACCTACAGTAACAGAAGCATTTGCTTCAGTTCAATACATCATGACAGATGTTAATTTTGGTTGGTTAATTCGTTCTGTTCATAGATGGTCAGCAAGTATGATGGTTCTTATGATGATCCTTCATGTTTGTCGTGTTTATCTTACAGGTGGATTTAAAAAGCCTCGTGAACTTACATGGGTTACTGGTGTTATTCTTGCTTCCCTTACTGTATCTTTTGGTGTTACAGGATATTCTCTTCCATGGGATCAAGTAGGTTATTGGGCAGTAAAAATTGTAACAGGAGTTCCAGAAGCCATTCCTGTTGTTGGTTCTTTCATTGTTGAACTATTACGTGGAAGCGTAAGCGTAGGACAATCAACTTTAACACGTTTTTACAGTTTACATACTTTTGTTCTTCCATTATTAACCGCAACATTTATGCTTATGCATTTCTTAATGATTCGTAAACAAGGTATTTCAGGTCCTTTATAAGCTGAAAATATAAGCAGTTCAACCCACAGAAAAAATGGGTTGAACTATTAACATTAGAAAGATAAGGTTTGTACATAATCAAAACTATTCTGTAAATAAGGAGTTACTTCTAATGAACGCTCAACGCCTTCTAAAATAGGGTTTAAAAATATACCTACAAAAAGAGAACCAAAAGTACAAAAACTCATACCAAATTCAATAGGTTTTTTTGGGAAAAAAGAAATCGGATAATTTATTAAACTTAAAGAATCTTTAACAAACATAATTTTTACTACACGTAAATAGTAATAAATTGAAATCACGCTTGTTACAAGAGCAAATGTTATAAGGAAAAAATACCCTGCTTTCCAACCAGCCCAAAAGATATAGATTTTTCCAAAAAAACCTGCTAAAGGAGGAATCCCACCAAGAGAAAGAAGAGCAACACTTAACCCTGCTGCTAAAGCAGGATCTTTTTTATAGAGACCGCTAAAATCTTTGATTTGATCTGTACCTGTTCTAAGACCAAAAAGAATAGCTCCAGAAAAAGCACCTAAATTCATTAATAAATAAACAAATAAATAAATAAGTAAACTAGCATAACCCTCTTCTTCCCCAGTAATTAAGCCAATCATTAAATAACCAGCTTGCCCTACTGAAGAATAACCTAACATTCTTTTAAAACTTGTTTGAGTTAAAGCAACTAAATTACCTATTCCCATGCTTAAACAAGCAAGTATTTCGAAAAAAAAATGCCATTCAGGATCTAAATATGGAAAAATTAAAGTCAAAAATCTTGTTGTTAAAGCTAAACCTGCCGCTTTTGAAGTAACAGAAAGAAAAGCAACCATTGGTGTAGGCGCACCTTGATAAACATCTGGAGTCCACTGATGAAAAGGCGCAGCAGAAAGTTTAAATGCTAAACCTACAGTTATGAAAAAAAAAGCAACCCAACAAGAAACAGAGCTTGTTAAATTAAAGGCCAGACAACTTGCTAATAGAGAATGAAACTCTAAATGACCACCAGAAATTCCATAAAGCCAAGAAATTCCGTAAAGTAAAATAGCTGAACTTGCAGCTCCTATAAGAAGATATTTTAAACCCGCCTCATTTGATCTAATATCCCGTTTCATATATCCAGTCAGTAAATAAGACGAAAGACCTAAAGTTTCTAAAGAAACAAATAAAGTAATTAAATCATTAGCACCAGCTAAAAACATACCCCCTAAAATAGCAGATACAAATAAGCTATAAAATTCGAGTTTAGCAGTACCAGATTTTTCAATATATTCTGACGAAAGAAGTAAAGAAAAAAAACCTGATAGGGCAATAAAACCCCTAAATAAAATACCTAGCTCATCTCCTCGTAAACTCCCTAAGAAAGAAATTTGTTGGTCTTGAAAAGATCCATTTAAACCCTCTTCCCATTGAAAAACTAATGCTGTAAAACTAGCTAAAATACCTATAAAAGGTAACCATTGATAAATATTCCTAAAAGAGCCTTTATCAAAAAGTAGATCTAGAAAAACTGTAATAAGGAGTGAGATAAGAAGCAGAATTTCCGGAAAGATGATTTCTGCCCGTAAAGATAAAATTAAGTCTCGAAAATCCATATTTTTAAAAAAGATGTATTTTTTACTTCCTTTTTATTTTTGTTAAAAAGAAAGGTTTATTTAATACTATACTAACATCTTTCAAGAAATAGATAAGTTAAGAAATAAATGATCTAAATTATTCAACCAATTAATTTCTTTTAAACTATAAAAAAAATCATCAGCACAACAGCACTTTTTTAGGTTTTCATACTTCTATATTTGTATTTGCTATCTAATTATATTCACATATGTATAGGTATAAGACTACAAACCCAAAGTTCAGACCATTTATATCTTCATACTAAATAATATTACTCGGTCAAAATTTTTATTCATAAATTGAATTTATGTAGGTAGATATTGTTAATGCAGTTTATTAAAAAAATTCGCGACAAAACTAGAAATATTCTAAATGTGTTTATTAATTATTTGCATATTTATTTTTAAAAACGTAGTTTAGTAAATTTTGACGATAAAATATATAATATAGTAAGTGAAGTTTATAGATTTATTGAGTTGTTAAAATTAGTTTCTGCGTCACCTTTCTTATTCTCATTAGGTCTAAATTCTTTATAACTGCATGTTCGAGTTATTACTTATTTTCTATCGTCCTATTTTTTTTTATTCTGGAAAACTACAATCGCCTATTCCTTTAAATAATCTTACTAATACACTTAACTCATACCTAAAAAAACATATATTTAGAAGAAATATGCGTTATAAAAAAAAGAAATAAAAAGAATTGGTTTTTTCGTAAAAAATATTCTATTTAGAAGACCCTTACAACTTCCAGAATCTCAACAAGCTACAGTTACCCCTGAAGATCACATGGAAATCGATTAGCTTTTTTTCAATCATATCATAAAAAATTATAAATCAAAAAAATCCTAAAACCTTACTATTTCATTTAAAAAATCAAAACCCCTTACTATTTCATTTAGTAAGGGCGAAAAAGTTAATTTAGTAACACAAATTAAATTTATAAAATCAAAATTGATAAAACGGGGAAAAAGTCAAAATTGGTAAAACGCAGGGGTTTTTTACCTTACTATTTAATTTAGTAGTAGAAATTTTGATTTTATAAATTTTATTTAGTAGGAGAAAATCAACCATTTATTTTAAGGATTTATTTTGCAAAATCCGCATCAAAAAATAATAGCCCACTTTTTTATACTTTCTAAAACAACCAAAACGCCAAAAAACACTACTTAGAGGCCCCAAAAACGAACATGAAAACAAAAAACATAAAATCATACCGGGAGATAAAAACTAACACCAAAAAACCCCTAAAACACCAGGGCTAAAAAAAAACCTCTCGCGTCTTACGTTCTTAAAGTTCTTAGTTCTATCTCCCAATTATACCAAGTATACCAAGTATACCAAGGTTTTAGTACCCCAACTACCCTAAAGTTCTAATATCCCAACTACCCTAAAGTTCTAATATCCCAAGTACCCTTAAGTTCAAGTATACCAAGGTTCTAGTACCCCAACTACCCTAAAGTTCAAGTATCCCAAGGTTTTAATACCCCAACTACCCTTAAGTTCTTAGTCTAGTCTTAGTTCTATCTCCCAATTATCCCAGGTATACCAAGGTTCTAATACCCCAACTACCCTAAAGTTCAAGTATCTTAAAGTTCTAGTATCCCAGGTATATCAAGGTTTTAGTACCCCAACTACCCTTAAGTTCTTAGTCTAGTCTTAGTTCTATCTCCTAAAGTTCAAGTATACCAACGTTCTACCAAGGTTCTAATATCCCAAGTACCCTTAAGTTCTAGTATCCCAAGTATCCCAAGTATCCCAAGTATCCTAAAGCTATTAGTTCTATCTACCAAGTATTCCAAGGTTCTAGTATCCCAAGTACCCTAAAGTTCTAGTATCCCAAGTATCTTAAAGTTCTAGTATTCCAAGTATCTTAAAGTTCTAGTATTCCAAGTATCCTCAAGTTCTAGTATCCCTTAAGTTCAAGTATCCTCAAGTTCTAGTACCCCAAGTATCTTAAAGCTATTAGTTCTATCTCCCAAGTATCCCTTAAGTTCAAGTACCCTAAAGTTCTAGTATCCCTAAAGCTATTAGTTCTAAGTTCTAGTTCAAGTATTCCAAGTATCTTAAAGTTCAAGTATCCTAATTACAATTATATCCCAAATACCCCCCCACCACCATACCCAAATACCCCCTACCTCTATCTCATTATCTTCTTATAGTCTAGTACCAACTATTCACAACAAACCAAGCACAACCCCCAGATGGGATTAGGGCCTCAGCACCGCTCCCTAAAAAACAATCTACTTTAGCAAAGAAATCCCTTACCAACACTGGTGATAAAGCAAAATTCGGGGAGACCTATAACTTTTAACCGGTGTGAAAAACAGTGTCGTTAGGCGCCAACCAAATAATGTCATTAGGCGCCAACAAAAAGTGTCGTTAGGCGCCAACAAAAAGTGTCGTTAGGCGCCAACAAAAAGTGTCGTTAGGCGCCAATTTATTTGCCCCTTAATACGCGCTTTTTAAAAAATAAAAAATAGTAAAAAAGTCACTTTAAAAAGGAGGATCATCATCGTCAGCAACAAAATCAAAATTTCTAATAGGAGAAATTAATTCCTCATTATCAAAACCAGTACCATCGGGAAGACAAGGAACCTCAAATCCTTTTAAATTAGAAGTAAGGAAAGAACCATCGGGAAGACAAGGAACTTCAAATCCTCCTAAATTAGAAGTAGAATTAACAGTAGCAGTTACAAAATTTTTATGAGAACCAATGAATTCTTTAGGAGAATCAATGAATTCTTTAGGATATTTCTTACAAATGCTAAAAACATTAGTATCTAATTCTTTAAGAGATAAATAATTTTTCTTTTCTAGCAAATGTAATAAGAATATTGCAAATTCTTTTTGCGTATTTTTCTTTCGATAAGACCAACAACTAGGAAAAACATTGTTTAAATCTAAAGTTACGGGACCAATATTATGATTCAAATCAGTTAAGATTTTCTCAAATACAAACTGCACTTCACTTGGCTTTTTACCTTGATATTTTTTATCCAACTCTCTAAAAAATTCATTGCAGAAGCTATAATTTACATGTAAACAACCAGAGGAGATATTTAAAAATAAATCTCTATGGATTTCTAAATCTATAATAATCCTATTATTTTCATATTTAGTAATATTTAGAACACCAAATAATGGTAAGTTTCTGTATTGATTTGCATTTATAGTTTGACTACCACGTAAAGATACCAATTCTTTTAAAGTTGCTATTACCCGTGACCGATTTCTAGTTAGATTTTCTCGTGCCAGTAAACCCATTAATTCATCTAAATTAAAACATATGTGGAAAAAATCCCTTGAATCTTCACAAAAAAGGTAACCTTTACACGCCGATGAAGTTAAAAAATATAAACAAAAAATGAAAAACCAATGAGTTTGATTTAAGTTATTTTGCGCTAAAACCAGATACACCGAATCCCCAGGCGTTTCCCGTATATCATGAAGATCTTCAAAAAAAAACTTAAGGTTTAATGGACTAAATAACGGAAATTCTAAAAACGGTTTAAAAAAATTTTTAAAGTCCCTTTCTAATAAATCTAAGAAAGCTTCTTTGTTAGGTTCTACTAGTAAAAAATATTCAAACGATACTTGATTTTTTGAAGCTTTTAAATTTGTAGCATCCCTTTTTAACTCCATTTCATAACTTATCCGCTTTTGTTTAGTATAAGCACGTCCAATACGGTTTTTGCTCCGTTTGTACTCACCTTTTTTACAAAAATAAAGGATTTCTTTTTTATTTTGATATCGGTCTTCTTCTTCTTTATTATATTTCACCCCGAAACCACGTTTTTTCATTAGTCCTTCAGTTGCAAAAGCCTTTTCTTCAAATACAAAATCTTCACCTTCCAGATTTTTAGTTACTTTACCGTCTAGCCTTGAAAGTTTAAAAGTCGATCTCATGAAAGGGTTCTCTTTTTCAAACAGTTCATCAAAAAGTTTTTCTGCAAGCGGTCCTTTTGCTAGAAACGTATATCCACTTATGAAACGATCCCTAGAAAAATGGTCTCGAATTTCAAACATACCATCTGTTCCTGGACAATAATCTGTTTGGTTACAACCATAACCTTTTGGTAATGAGTTTGATAAACTATTTTGACAAAAAAATATTAGAGGTTAGAGCAAACCTAACTTATCGAAAATTAGCCGAGCATTTTATTTAGTATATATTCTTTTCTTTTGTGCAAGCCACTTGTGAATTAGAGCTTGTTTATACTGTTAATATGATTTTTTTCGCTTTCAATAGAAAAAAATCTTAAAAAAAACCTATTGTTTTTATTGCTACTTTTCTCACTAACAGATGTGTTTTTTATGCCTTCTGTTTAAGTTTCTATACCTTTCTCAAAAAAAACTCTTTTTTTTTTATTTTAGTTATTGTCCACATGCTTGGTTTTGAAATGTTAGTTATGCTATATATAAAATCTCGGTCGTGGATTTTCAGTTTGCTTTGATTTACTATGCAATTAATATTAAGAACGGCGAATCTTTGATTTAAGCTGTTCAAGGTATGAATCTTGTAATTAATAATACTGTACGCTCTTCTGCTAGCACAGTTCGTATTGTATAAAAAAAAGTTATTCAACTTTTAGCAATTGGCGCTAGTTTTTTTGCAAGGCGCATTATTTCTTATAGTACTCAAGCTCAATTACCTTATAAACATCAACAATCAAATTTTATTATCTTTACTGGAGATGAAACTTATTAACCAAAACCATAATTTTTTAAAATAAAAATATATTTTATTACTAGAATACCCTAGATTTTACTAGACTCAGGTAGTATAGATATTAGTTAGTACGGGTATGATCCTACTCCTTTTTCAAAGGTCTTACCAATTCCCTTTTATTTGATATTTATTATCAAAAAAATTGTTTATAAACCTTTACTAAGTATAGCTTCTAAAGCCTCGTCAACTATTCGTTTTTATATAAAATGCAAGTTCTTGAAGAAATGCAAAGTAGTACGAATTATGCTGGGTTGTTTTTACTCTCTTTTAGAGACTTTTACCACATGAAAAATTCAATTTTTATTTATTTTTTAAAAATTTTATTAAAAAATCATTTCAGGTTTATAAAAACATTTAAATTTAATACAACCAAACCAAACGAAATGTTTAAAGTATTTACAATACTTTCAAGAATAAATTGCATTCCTAATGGTTTATTAGTAGTTTTATTTTCATTAAACGTTTTAAACTTAAAGAAAAAGTCGTGATTAAAATATATACCATTTTGGTCTAAATTATTAAATATTCATATATTTACTTTGAACTTTATAGGTATGTTTCGTTATTGTTCAAAGGGTAATAAGGATAATGCAGGCCTACTATTTCTTATATTCTGGAGAATAGTTAAATTACTAAATAATTAGTTCTTATTTGTAAAAGCTTCAATTACTTTAACGTTTTAATTATTCTTAACTGATTATGAGGTATATTTTCTCTACTCATTAATCCTAATAAATATTTTACCAAAGACAGTATTTGTATATACCCGTTTTTATGTAAATTCTAAAAATAAGGAGACTAAAACTATTATTGATCCGTTAAAACTTAATGAAATTTTACCGCTAATTATTTTATTTATAAAAAAGCTAAAAAATTTAACATGGTTTCTATGCCTTCGATAATAATCTTTTCATTAAAAGAGCTTTCTGTTATGAAATATTATTAATGTTAGAAGATAGAAATTAAATTCAAGATAAATTTTTTTAGTATTAAGTGAAAATTTTTCCAACTCTAGGTAATCTTATTTTTAAATATTTAACAAAGCCATTTTCAACTTTTTTGTCTTTCCATTTCCAATATAACACGATAAAAGTTCTATTCAGTTCTTTTTAATTAATATGTTGACTTTATTATTATTTAAAGATCCTTGCAGATAACTAGTAGAAAAATTTACATTTATAGTATTATTTTTCTTATCAATCTCCGAATTAGATTTTATTAAATACTTACTAATATACTAATCGAAAGTGAAAAGAGTAATCTAATGTGTATAGGTTATTTCTTTGAGTGTCAGTTATTGTGGTGGTGGCTAATTTTTACTTAGATACTATTCATGTCAATCTTGATAACACTAGTTAATTAGATTATCTAAATAAAAGTATTTTATTTTAATAAATTGTATTGCTTAATCAAATAAAGAATTAGTGGGATTGTAGATTTTAATAGTATTTATAATATTATTTGCGCGTAAAAAGATGATTATAAAATTTATTTCTTCAAATCAAATAGCGGCGAAATATTTTTACGGAGAAGGAGGGATTCGAACCCTCGGTACGCGTACGTACACTCGATTAGCAATCGAGCTCTTTCGGCCACTCAGACACTTCTCCGATCAAAGATTATCAGCTTTCAAGAGAAGTTGTCAATTCATTAAAAGAACTATTGAAAACCCTTTTAATAAGTTAATATGTTAAAATAGAGTTTCTGTTGTTTTTTGGTGTTTATAATATTAATAACAAGTAGATTTCTAATCTATTTGAGAAAAATTTTATTATTTTAAAACTTACAAAAAAATCATGACAGCTACTTTAGAAAGACGTGAAAGCACTAGCCTATGGGCTAATTTCTGCAACTGGATTACTTCAACTGAGAACCGCCTATACATCGGTTGGTTCGGTGTTCTAATGATCCCAACTCTACTTACTGCAACTTCTGTATTCATCATCGCATTCATCGCAGCTCCTCCAGTTGATATCGACGGTATCCGTGAGCCAGTTTCTGGTTCTCTACTTTACGGTAACAACATTATTTCTGGTGCTGTTGTACCAACTTCAAACGCAATTGGTCTTCACTTCTACCCAGTTTGGGAAGCAGCTTCTCTTGATGAGTGGCTTTACAACGGTGGCCCTTACCAGCTAATCGTTTGTCACTTCTTCATCGGCATTTGTTGCTACATGGGTCGTGAGTGGGAACTTTCATACCGTTTAGGTATGCGTCCTTGGATCGCTGTTGCATACTCTGCACCAGTTGCAGCTGCTACTGCAGTTTTCATCATCTACCCTCTAGGTCAGGGTTCTTTCTCTGATGGTATGCCTCTAGGTATTTCTGGTACTTTCAACTTCATGATCGTATTCCAGGCTGAGCACAACATCCTTATGCACCCTTTCCACATGTTAGGTGTTGCTGGTGTTTTCGGTGGCTCTCTATTCTCAGCTATGCATGGTTCTCTTGTTACTTCATCTCTAATTCGTGAAACTACTGAGAACGAGTCTGCTAACGCAGGTTACAAGTTCGGTCAAGAAGAAGAAACTTACAACATCGTTGCAGCTCACGGCTACTTCGGTCGTCTAATTTTCCAGTACGCTTCTTTCAACAACTCTCGTTCACTTCACTTCTTCCTTGCTGCTTGGCCAGTTGTAGGTATTTGGTTCACTGCTTTAGGTGTTTCAACTATGGCTTTCAACCTTAACGGTTTAAACTTCAACCAGTCAATTGTTGATTCTCAAGGTCGTGTTATTAACACATGGGCTGACATCATCAACCGTGCTAACCTAGGTATGGAAGTAATGCACGAGCGTAACGCTCACAACTTCCCTCTAGATCTTGCTTCAGTTGAAGCTCCAGCTGTAAACGGCTAATTAGGTCTAAGTTAGTTTTTACAAACTAAAGAGAAAACCACTCAGAATTTATTCTGGGTGGTT